AGATTCCCTGGCCTCTACAGACTTGCTTGGAAACCCTTTGAAAGGAAGGGTTGGGACTATTCCCAGATCGGACCAGCCACCCCTTCCTTCACCAGCCTCTTATTGTCTTTTGTTTCGGTATGAAGTATAAGAAATTTTCCCCTGCGAGAACACAACAAACAAGGAGTTCCGTTGTTGGTCTTTTCCCAGTCAACCACTTCAAGTGGAGAAAGCGGGTTTATGAGGGTGACAACCAAAATTACGATACTATACCCTACGTATACGTAAAAGGGCTCTCCTTTGATGGCACACCCAACCTAGGACAGTGTACAGGCGCTTATCCAAATCCCACGAAGCTGAAGCACTCGGTTTACGAGCCGCAGACGCTAAAGCAAACGCTCTTGCAAAAGCATCCGAAGACGCATCAGTAAACGTAGAAAGAGATCCTATTCCCTAAGGTAAGGCCTTTGCTATCGCTTGAAACTTCCTTACTTCCCATAGGAAAGGGTGACCATCTTTAAAGCGACTTTCTCAACAAGCTCTAGCTCTAGGTCTTCATCTTTGTAATTTGTAAAAAGTCTCTTCCTTCTCTTCTGACTTCCTTCCCGCGGGGTTGGCCTTTCGCTTCGCTCTAGATCTTCAAACTCTCCTAACCCTTTTTCGGAACTCTTCGGGATCTCACTCGCTGCCTCACATGCAGGTCGATCCTAGTTCGTGCTTTCCCTCTTATTGACTGGTCGACCAAATGATATCGCTTCCCTTTCATGAGGCGGGGCGGGGACGCCACTAGCCCCATTGGCAACCTTCTGAACCAGATATCTCGGGTTCACTCCTCGAACTCGTCACTGTCGGAGCACACCGATAGACCAGGGAACGAAGGCTATAACATAGGAATTAGGTTGCTTGTAAGACTTCCCCTTCCTCCTGCTTAGTTGTCTACTAGGCTGAAAGCGTGCTCTATTGCCAATCCGAATGGTAGGTTGTAGGTTACTTTCCTCCAATCCTCTCTTGGTGGAGTCCTTTGCCTATCACACAGCTCTTGCGCTCTCAATCCCGTTATCGGAAGAACTTCCCCTTTCTCTTCTTAGCCCGGTTTCTTCTTTTTCTTCTTCTTATCCACTCTTCTTATGTTTTTGCTTCTAGACCAAACGGTGCCCTTCTTGGAGACAAAGGAACTCGATTTTTTCATGCGACTACGGTGTGCAGAAGGCAGAGAAACAGAATTCAAAGATTGAGACTTGAGAATGGGGTTCTGATGATGATATTGTTAAAGGATCCATTTTCAGGCATTTTCAATCTCTTTTCTGTTCAGTGGAGTCTATTCCTGCTCATCACCCTCCTCTTGATAACCATCCTTGTATTTCTAGTGCTCAAGCTGATTTGCTTATTGCTCCTGTCTCAAAGTAAGAAGTTTATGCTGCTATTCAGGCAATGAAACCGTATAAAGCCCCTGAACCGGATGGGCTCCAACCCGTCTTTTTCCAAAAATATTGGGATATTGTAGGTGACACAATTTTCGATCTTGTATGTTCTGCATTTGAGTCAGGTACCTTTCCTATAGAATTGGAGAATACTCTTATTGTTCTTATTCCGAAAGAAACTCACCCCACTACAGCAGCTCATTTTCGTCCTATCAGCTTATGTAATGTGGCTTATAAAATTCTCACCATGAACCGTTTAATTTAAGACCTTGATGAGATGTCCCGTTCAGGCTAGTTTCATCCCTGGCTTCTGATAATGTCATCATTGCTCAGGAATTACTTTATTCGATCCGTCGCACTTCTTCTAGACAAGGAGGTATGACTATAAAAATGGATCTTGCTAAGGCGTATGACAGAGTAGATTGGACTCACTAATACTCCCCGAGATTTTGGCTTTCCGGATAAATGCGTAGAGCTCATTATGAATTGTGTTTCCCAGTCCTCTTTCTTGTGTGGAATGGTCAAAGGCTTTCCTCCTTTCAGCCTAAACGGGGTCTCCGACAGGGTGATCCATTATCTCCTTATTTGTCTTATGTATGGGGAAGCTCTCTCTTTTAATTGAGAGGAAGGTTAATCGTAATGAAAATGGAAAGCCTTTTTCTTGCTTCGCTTACATGCTTGTTCTATGAGTGGACTACTCCATGGAGGAATACTCCTTAATGTCATATACTGGATGCTCGAGGCTCCCCCAATCGAAAGCTGCGGCAGTTGGGGAGTTTCAAGAAGACCAATGAGCACCCATTGATCGAGTTGGGGAGTTTACCTCTGCCTTCTTCTTTCCGATTGATCAAGTAAAAAAAAATCAAGTTGATTACGAGACTTTCTGATAGAGGATAGTTTCCAGTAGAGCGGGAAGGCTTAGTTAAAAGGAAAGGAAAAGCTTTGACGACTGGGCGGACATACCATACCGAATAAGTGGAGAGAAGGAATAGACCTAGGAAGGAAAGCCCCTCGATACAAAGGAATTGACCCCGGACAGCAGGTAAGGAAATAGGACAATTTCTCAAAGGCTTCTCCGATAAAGACGATCGGGAATGGGGCTCCCTCTCACCAGAGTCTTAATCTCAAAGAAAGGGAATTGGCCCTGATACGGCTTCGATGTTAGGTATGGACTGCTAGCGGACTGGAAAGAAGGACTTCTTTCATCCTAAAAAGAGTGAAAAGTACCTCAACGAATAGATAAAAGTCAAGAAGAAAGTCTAGCCGGAAGAAACGAATTTACCTACGAAAAAAGAAACTACATGAAAGCAAGCAGAGGAAGCTGAGAGAGAATGGAGGGCAGGGACCCTAATCGACGCAAGGAAGAAAGGGAAGCCTTAGCCGATACGGTAATGGGGATAGACTGATTAACCTACCTTTGAAGAGCTGAAAATCCTTAGATTGCTACCAACTAGACTAACAGATAGAATGAAGAGAGTGCTGGACTTACATACGTTATTTCCTACAAGTTTAAGAAGGGAACTTCTTTTTCAATTGGAAGTGGTGTGTACCTTAACCAAACAAATCTAGTTTAGTGGTAAGGTGTATATGACTTCTTTCGCTTGTTCAAAGAAGATTCTAGTCTGCTTTAAGTGAAATCGTGAATCAAAGCAGAGGTAAAAGAGAGCTTCTTTTTCATATGAGATTTCGATCGAGAATTCTATATAGAGAGGCTAGAGGCGAGATACCATACCGGCCTAGCCTAAGACATGCAAACCTTAGGATCTTGGACGATAGAGAGATTTTTCATTCCGTAAGTAACTTAATTAGTGCTTTTCTAAGAGTAAAAGAAAGGGACACCTGTACCGGCGCCCTTCTTTTCATTTGAAAAATTCGTAATCAGTCTTATTCGCTGAACAAAGGGAACGATCCTAAGTGGCCAAACGAAAGGAGAGCAGACGGTTAAGCAAACCCTAGTTAGTGCGTAGAGAACGGGTATGGTGTTGAAAGCAAAAGAAAATGGCTAAAAGTAGGAAGCCAAAAGGCTAGAGAAAAGTAAAGGCAGAAGCCTAAACAAAACCAAAGAGAGGCTTAATTTAGCGGCACACGAAACTTAGAACGTCGGCAAGAAGATCAAAACATTTCTTCTTTTCCTGCCGCCGATTTGGCATTTCATGCTTATCCGAAGATCTTCCTTCTGCTTGCTTTATGCTTTTGGAGAGAATCCTTTCTGCTTCATTTGATTAAGACTCACTCCGCTTAGGCCGCATCTTTGCTTTATTTATTACGTACCAGTGCGTAGGTGTACTTAAGTGCCCCTCCCTTTCGGATTTCGTATGAGAATTGGAGTCTGTCGATTAGGGATTGGTGGCATAACTTCCTTCTGTCGCATCTACTCTCGCTTCGTCAATGGAAACTCGTAGGCGTAGGCTTGCTTCGCTCACTCGTATCTGGGCTGGCTTAGAATCAATGCTTTGACCGCTAATGCCTAATCCAAGACCTCTTGCCGATTCCCAGACCTGGTTCACGCTTGAAAGCCAGAGCGAGTCTTCTTTCTTCCCCCAATCTACATGGGCCGCTACTAATAAGAGTTGAGCTGCCGAACCACTACCAGTAGTCCTTCCTCCAACAGATGGGTAGCTGCTGATTCTGTAACAGCTTTTTCTTATCCCCCAGGGAAGTCAGTAAGGTAGCAGGAAGAGATCTACTATACTAGGCCTTGAGTCGGGTTTGAACTCCTCTCACTACTCTCTTTGGTTCTGCCTTTAAGTAAGAGGCCTTACGAGGGCTAATTTCCACGCCCTTTCTATTGCTTGCCTCGCCCCCAGGAGAGTTAGGTTATGCAAATAAGCGCATCGTAAACAAGGTGCATAGCGGTCTTTGCAAGAATAGGGGTTCCTGAATAAGGAATTGTCTCTAGAACAGAACCCTTGATTGGGCCGAGAAAGGAGAATGTTCAAAGCGATACGATAAGAGAACAGGTCTTTTTGGATAAGCTGTTGCCGCTCTTCTGTTAGAGCTCTTTACTTTAGTCCCAAAGAGGATCTCCCCTTACCTTAAAAGGGAGCGTCTCGGTGTTCTCGAAAGGGAATTCTTTGACCGGCGGGTGCGAATCGGTAGTTGTTAAACTAGCTCTGGCTTGATGACTGCTTTACTTTTAGCTTTTTGCGTGGGGCATAGAAGGAGTTGATCCTGGTCGAGGTAAATGGATTATGGATTTAGGAATGAATACCCGGTTCCAGAGAAGGTGCAGATGAATAAGCTTTTTCTGAGCGTAAATAGTAATAGAGTCCTTAATGCGTAACGTAACAAGGGAGCAAGAAAACAGATGCGCCTTACTAAGCCCAGAAAGGGGCTGCGGTTCTTCCTGAATAGCCTCTCCTGTCGAGCCTTTCTTTGCATGCAAGTCTTACCTAAACTCTTCCGAATAAAGCCTAGAGAAGAAGGAGCTACTATGATTTCTTCATTATAGATTAAGATCTTCTTCGAACTTAATGTACAAATAGATAGAATAGCAGCAAATAACATCTTTCTAGTCGCTGCATTTGAAAAAAGAATTGAGGCTTGATTGAGAAAAAAGGATTCCCCCCAGAGAAAGAAAGAGACCCCCTTACTTAGTGAGTAGTGAAGAACTATAGATAAAAAGTGGGTTGGTTGTTTACCAACTAACAGCATGGGACGTTTGGGGCATTTTTTCTCTATATACGAAATTCCAAATTCTTGACCATCTCTTTTTTTAGCTTAGACTAAGGGCACCGATTCCTAGTGCTATAACAGAAACTGCCCTTAACGCGCAAATGAAAGCCCTCACAACACTCGATACCTGCAACTGCTCCTGCTTTTGGTAGTAGATAAACAGGTAAGGGATCTGTGCTTTGCCTTCCTTAGTAAGCCTTCTGCTCTATCGATAGTCCTTGAGGGGATCTCTTACTTCATCGGAACGGACACAAAACTATGGATAGATCCCTGGTTGAACGGCTCACCGTTGATCCACCAGCCATCTAGGTCCCAAAAAAGACACTCAAGTAAAGGAAGGGGCACTTCTTTCGGTCGATTCAATGCTTTTATTTGCATTACAGGTCATTTTAGAGGAAAGAGATCTCGTTTTCAGTCTTTTAGCTATAAAATATTCATTCTTATGCAATTTCGAGTTGGTAGATTCATTGATGCCCCTGCCGATAGAATGGAATGCATGATTTTCGATCTTGTACCGAACTGAAGACCAACTGAATCTCGATAAAGAAAGAGAAGTACAAAAGAAAGAATGAAACTCGCATACCGTTCATCTCAATCGCACTTTTCTTATGATATTTCTTGGTTAAAACGTCCGTGGCAATGTAGGACCAATGGTAACAGAGGTCCGAGTCACATCAGGCTCTGAAAGAGTGGTTTTTGCTTGTTCTTCATCCTCTTCTCTTCCTTCTTTAGGTTGCTGCCTATCGACTTTTGGAGATAACAAGGCCATGAATAAAGAAAAGAGAATGACTGTTTCCGATTGCCCGGAAGAGTGCTTTCCGCCTTCGATTGATTGAGTGCGAGCTCTTTTTCGAAGGTTAAGGCACGAAGTGCTTAGTTGAACAAAGTGAGACTAAGGGAAGAGCCTTTCAAAGGTCAGGAGCCTCTGTGTAGCCCACACACCAAGGCGATGACGTAGCAGGTTTAAGATAAATAACTAAGGCCATTGTCGATCCCAGACCAAGTGACCTCAGGGAGTCAGATTAGGATTCAGTGACCAAGGGGTAGGAAGAAGAAGCTCTTATTCCGATTCCTCTAGAGAGATGCCGAGAAAGAGCTCTTTTCTCGGGGTTGAGGTTGAAGGAAGGACAAAGAAAGCGCATTTCGTCCGCTGCTCTTTGAGACAAATCTGCTGTTCTTTTATCAGTTGACTTTGGTGCTGTCGTATAATATAAAGAGGAGAAAGGCTGCTTTCTTCCTGTTCTTAGCTCGAAGGGTAGTTAAGTGACGAAAGGGTATTCAGTCACCCAAGGGAAGGGGTATGACAGCACTCTGCATCTTTCTTTGTTGGGATTGCTTTGGCCTTATGTTGTGAGTGAAGGAGATTTCGATTAAGCGGGGGAAGGAAACCGAGCCAAGTAGTTCATTTCGAAAGCCCTTGGTCCAGTGCTTGGGCGCCGATGCAGAATAAAAGGAAGCGGCGCAGTATTGGTGCCTGGGGCAATAGGAAAAGGCGTAAGCGCGGCGATCTTGACTTGACGAATAGGTTCTTTTTTGGAAGCAGGCGAAAAAGGCCCATTTCCTTATTCTAAGAGTTATCTATCGCTCCGGGAAGATGCTCTTTTCAAATTGAAAGGAAGAAGAAGTGATTCGAGGAAAAATCGATGGCATCGCTTTTGCTCTTCCCACCGGTCTCTTTTCCGCTCTTGGTGGGTTGGGTATTAGAAAGAGGCCTCAGCCTAGAAGAGAGTTCAGTGAGCCATTAGCAGCTCTGGCTCACAGCTTAAATCGGAACTCGCTTTCGAACCAGATATTCGCTACGCCCCTCTTCCCCTGAAGCTGCGAGAGTGACTAGAGAAATGGTAAGTCAGTCTCATTCTATTCCCTGAAAGAGTACCCTCCGGCTCAGGGCAGGTGCTGAAAGCAAGAAAGAGTTTGTTTATCTTATAGTAAGAGAGAGATTGTGATAACAAAACTGCGATTCAGGGATTATAAGATTAGAATAGAAAGTACTCGAAGCTTGAACCCACGAGAAAGAAGCGGCAAGGAGAGTTCGTTTGCACTAATCTATTGACTATCCCCCAATCCCCGATCTACGAATAAAAGGAAAGATCGGACAGGTATTCACTCCCATTATTGATAGAAGAGACCAGAAAGGGAAGAGAATAGAGTCGTGGACAGGGATCCGGATCTAAGAGTTCTCCTTCCTTGTGTAAAAGTGTAAAGCTCTCGTACTACTTTTTGTATACCTGGAGATTCTTTTCGAGTTGTTTTTCTTTGTAATCGTAGAGAGATTGACTAGTTGACTAGGTTGAAAGATAGGTACGAGATAACCCGGGAAGGCTTATTTACCGACTAGCCATTCTATCTGATAGTTCTACTAGCGAAGGGTTGACAGAACTAAAAGCGCACATGCATGAGCATGAGATTGATGCCCTGATGGCAGGAAGACCAGCTTCGCTTCTTGAGCTTACTTGGTCACCAATAGCTTCTAGGGTTAGAAATGTTCGAAGAACACCAAACCAATCTCGACAAAAGAAAGAAAGTGTAGGAGCTAGTCTCTTCGCAAATGATTCATTCATGGACAGGCTAGATAAGCCGTAACTATTCTCTTACAAAATTAACGATGCTCTTCGATGCGCGAGTATAAACCGAGTCTCTGTTCGGGTCTCTTCTTTCATGGCTCTTCTCTCTTAGAGCCTTGTAAATATACTTCTTTCTTTAATTTCATTTTTTTTTTTCCATTTTTTCAGGTCTCTTTCATGCTGGAATTTCTCCTCTTGATAAAATGAAATACTTTTTTCTTATTGGATCTATTTTAAAAAATTTGAGTCGAGGAAAAGAAATGAAAGGTAGAAGCATGTCGACGCGTGAAATCAATTAGAAAGTAGATTCCTGCGTGATTGGCTGGAAGACGAATTCTCCTTCCCGAGGTTCAGTTCAGGTTTAGCTCTTCCTTCCATCAAACCATGGAAGACTGGCTTAATCCATTTCTCTTATTAATGTGATTTGAATTTAGCAGCATTGGCCGTAGAATCCAATATTGAGGGTGACTGACCACTAGATCTGTCGATCGAGACCTTGGTCTTCCTGCAGTGCTACAGCCTTTTGACTCTCTATGGGTTTCGGGCTAACGCCCTAAATCCTCCAACGGTGAGACTGAGTGTATTACTTTACTTTCTCTTAAGACTAAAGGGGTACGTAAAGTAGAGGTCCCTCAACTATCTCTAAAGACTTTTCTGGGTGACCAAGACATAGACTAAGATTCCTTTGTATCCGGGCGCTTACCTCGCTTGTTAGGGATCGATGCTTCGCCTCATCCGTGCTCATTGGAAACCTTGACTCTTCAATAGATTCATCTTAACTTAAGAAAGTAGTACTTTCTGTTTGCCTTCCCGTCTTTTCTCAGCGGATCAGCCACATACTCCGAAGTAACGTTAGTTACGGGAACGTAGCTCTTTTTTTTTTGGTCAGGTTTTCTGGGGGGTTGGTTCCTCTACTAGAGTAGGTTCCGAACGCCTCACTTCTCTTACTTTCGGTGCTTATTTTCAATCATAAGATGGTCACCCGCCCTAAGCAACATTCGGTTCACTATAGATATCTCGAGAACTTATCTTCTTTACTAGGATAGCGCTCTTCCTTCTCAAGGATTTGCCTTTTCTTCACTTCTCCCCGCGCTGCTCAAGAATCATTCTGGTATCTACTATTCTTTCTATTCTTTCCGAACCTGGGGCTTCGCTTGCTCGCCCACTTATCCATGCGTTCTTTGCTAGACAGCATAGCATCTGTTTTCTTCCACTTCCAAGAAAGACTTGAGTGAATTAACCATTCGCTTACTCTTGTAGATCGCTCTCCTCGCTTTGTTTGTTATTAGAAATCTTTCTTACTTGGGTAGCCGGATCTTGATAATTAGAATGGGCAAAGCTCCCCCTTTCTTTGGTGATGAAGTTGGGCCGTCTTTCTTATGTCAATTCTGGGTCAACCATATTCCCATCCTTGTCTTTCTCGATGCGATTCTGTTGTGTGCGTGTTCACTATTGAAAGGACAGGATCAGTATGACCTCTGGCTCAAGATTCTGCCCATCAAGTTGAGTTTCAATCAGACTTGAGAAGTAGTCTGGGGCCGCTTTTGTAAGCCAGAAGTTGTAGCTAAGCGTGTGCATCGGAGTAACCCAGAAGGAGATGGTGGATGGGAAGGAATATGCTCGTTCTTTAAGTAGGTCGGCGAAGACGTGCTCAGAATAGAATGACTTTCCTGTCGGTCAATCGACTAGAACTTTTCTTGCAGTTACTTGCTTTAGCGCTTTAGTTAGCTCAAAAGAGAGAGACTCGTTAATATAATACAGCATCTCGACGTTCTTAGGCGGGGGCAGGATTCGAACCTGCAGTCTTCAGATTATGAGCCCGAGAAGTTAACCATTACTCTACCCCGCTTCTTACCCTTATCCTCCTGAATCCACCTTGGTCCTTCGTGCGTAGTGGTCATTTTTCTTCTTGGACATAATCCGGGCGGGAAGCCTCTGGTCCGGTAGGGGTCTTGTCTTTCTCTTTCATACGACTCGCACGCATGTGTTAAGCATGTAGGTTTTTATCTTAGCGCTTTTTCTCTTCTTTCTTTTCTTTGGATCCTGATACTTCTATTGTACCCACGGTGCGGTACACTGAACACCAACCAAATCTCGAAAAAAGTGGATTAATTTAAGTACGCGCAACTACACCTGTGAACTGGGAGGGACGGAATCGTAGCTACTCGGGTAGCCTGAATCTACGCTACCAGCTTTCTTCTCTTATGAAATTTCCGCTTCGCCCTTTTCAGGGGAGCAGGACAGAGAGCCTAAGGGACAGAGAAGGAAAGAGGGCGTAGGCTTGAGCTCGAAAGAAAGAATAAGAAACAAGGTGCTCTATCAGCAGATAGAAAAAAACCTTAGCTTACATGACTGAACAGATGCGATGCTTTAAGGACGGGCGGGATGCGCCGCTGCTTCCCCTGCTAACTAAAGTCAATAAAAAGTCAAGCTCACGCTTTCTTCCTTTACCACCCATGCTCACATGCAGGAACTTGATTGACATATAGAAGTTGGGTGCCTAAGTTAAGTGTGCTACGCTTTCAACAGCACTGAATTGACTTAGTCGACTCGGAAAAGCTCGGTTCGTGAAAGCGCAGTTCGCTCACTTAACTACGCACAATGGTTGTCCTATCGGCCCGTCAACTTCGCTTCGTCGACCCTCTTTGACGACTTACTAAAAGATTCGACACGTCTTAACTCAGCCTATCGTCTCATAACGAGGAAAGCAGCTAAGATAGCAATCGAGTCCATGTCCATAAAAGGTAGCGGTGCAAGGCCGTTCGTCAAAATTCCATTCCAAGGATCATCTGGAAGTCGTCCATTGGAATGGCCATAAACGTAGCCTTTCCAGCCCCTGTTCCAATCCGAAGGTAAACGCCCTAACAACCGATTCTCCGAATACTTGATCATTCGGTCGGCGAGGAAAAAGAAGAACTCTATGGAAAGAGAGGCTTATTCTCATCGGGAGAGAATGAGTGCTTCCTTATATCCATATCCAAACAAGCTTTACTATTTATTCCTTTTCCACCGACCGCTGGAACTGATCCTTCTTACTTATGTGTCATATTGTCGGGTCGGCTACCTCATCTCTCTTATCATGGAATCTTCTTATACGTTGATACACTAATTGGACAAAGAGAGGCAGGCAGGTAAGGTCTCCTTCTGGGATGAATCCTTCTTCCTATTGCTATTGCTTTGGTCCGCTTGTGACTTGTATGGAGAGGCTGCTACGATGTGGCAAGATGAAACTGACCATGCGTGACTTCGATCTAGTAGGGGCAGTCCCTGTGTTCGTTCAATGCTTTGCCGGTCAAACAAAAAATATGCATTTTTTTATTTATATTATAGTAGTACAGCTGACTTCACACTAAGAAAATCTCGATTCATTAAAATAAACATCTTTCATTGCGCTAGGTTCTTTGCCAGCTAGCTTTTACGCTTTGGTTCAGCTACTCTTCTTTCTGTGATGCTCTTACTCCGACCTCCCAACTTCTTCGTTGGTATCTTCTGTTCCCTTCTCTTCTATCCAAGAGCTTCCATTCCAGTACGGGTACTACACACATCTTCTCGTCCTTTGACGTTGCTATTACATACGTTAAGGTAAACTACTCGTCAGTTAGTTAGGTAGGGGGCGCGCTATAACAATAAGCAAGGAGTAGCTCTTTCCCACTCTCTGACCTTCCTTACATGTCTATCTGTCTGTTCTTCTTGACTCTCTCTTTCTTGCCTTTGTTAGTGTTGTCTCGAAAGGGAGAGTGAAGCGGGTTCAAGCTAGAAGAAATTACTTTCTATAAAGAAAGTAAAGGAAGGTTCGATGGAATTCAAGCTCATGACATGTCTCGTTTGATCGATCATAGACTATCTCAAAAGAGAGGAGTCTTCAAATAGATGGCTACCCCAATGCCAAACCTTCATTCCCTCCTAGAAGAGAATCCATCTCGGTAGGGACGTAGAAGATGGCAGAGCTATCAAGAATGAAAAGAGATCATCCCAACACAACAGGTGACCGGGAAACAGGTTCGATAGAATGGAATGGTCCAGCAAACTGAACGAAGTCCTATCTTCACTAAAGAAGAATTTTGTCCTAACAGAAGTCTCCGTCAAGCCTCTCCCCACTATTTGTTTTTATTGTGTGCAGAGACACTCTCATCACTGATTAGAAAGGAAGAGGGGTGATCCCCGAAGGGCAGAACAATATTAGAAAGTGTCTATGACGATTTAGATGAAAAGGCAAGTCGGGTTTCACCACATATGTGTGGTACCTGGCCCCGCGCAAACGTAGACTCACTCTTAAAGAGCGGTTTCCGTACTTATTCATCACTGCCATAGTTCCTATTGTATTGGGTAGGTCCCCTTACCATTTTAAGTGAAATAGGGGAAGGATCAAGTGAACTATGGAAAAAGCGTTTTGAAAATTCAATGGTCCCGTTGCCCAAATCTTGACCCCTAACTAACCCAGCAGCATATCAAAATAGCATTCTGCTTCCTTCTTGTCGGCGATAACAATATCATCACCCAAGAGAGCATAGTTTGTACACTTTCTCTCGAGGTATACCTCGTCCGCAGCTAACCACACCAGAAAATTGTGAGATAGTGCGAATACTGGCCCAAGACGACATATATCCGAGAGGTTGGCCTGTGGCCTGTTATAAAACATACAGTGGACCCTTTTTTACTTTACTTTACAAAGGGTACATCGAACATAGTGCCATTGATGGTTAATGCCCAACAATAGCCAAGCCTCTCTCCGAACACGGTTGTCATCATCTTAGACATAACTTGCAGCGGCCAACGGTCTGTTGCTGATTTTTACGAGAAAGAATCCATGCTCCCAAGGTCAAGGGGAGCAAGTTGATTAAAGGTACCATCCACGGCTCTTTAACACAGCTGCTGCCCATTGGTGGCCGTAAAAGCCAAAGACCGATCTAGTTCCCGATGGCGAATATAAGGCCTTTTCCGCCTCCCTCAATGGACTGACCTAGTCGCCCTTCGGAGTATCCCGGATCGGCACTAGATATCATACCCAATGAACACCTAACCTTCTATTACTCCTCCTTTCTAGAGAGATAGGCAATAAAGAGAAATCGTTTGCCCTAATGATGACATCGGCTATTGGAGTGACGCCGAGGCAGAGGGAAAATGGATCTGTGCCTGAGTCAACTCATCCGGATTCTGAGCGTTCTTCGGACCATAGAACAAACTCTATTCTCGCGGAACTTTAGTTTAGAGTTTAGCACCGCGGGCGGAGCATAAGGCTTCCAATCGCTCTCTGTCTATTCCCGTGACAGTGAGACGCACTTGTTTTTGTATGGATCTTACTAGCGAAAAGGCACTGAAAGTGTTGCGCCTTCTTTCTTCTTTCCAATTTTCTTTCGGGAGGGAAACAAAAAACACTTGAAAGCGATCGATCTCGATTGAGTTGACAAGTCATCGCCAGCTTTTATCTAAAAAATGCAATGATCTATTCCACCAGCCAAGCATAGATAAAAGATATACGCGCTTCTTCTTCATATCATAAAAGAGCGCTCCGACCGTCAAGCGGGCAAATGCTTGGCTTGGTAGGTTCCAGTGAACCTTTAGTCAGAGAACTGGATTGGCTTAGAGTGAAGTTTACCGTAGTAGAAAAGAGGAGCATTCGGTGGAACCGGTACAGAAATGGTTCCCATTCGACTTGGGAATTCCGTCTCTGGCTCGTGGGTTTAGCCAATGATGCTTCCTTTCTCAGCTCCTTCGGAAAAAGAACCTCAAGTCCTTGTCATGATCGCGCACTCAAGCTAAACGCTATTTGCGATCGAACTAGAACAGTTCCGATGAACCTCCCATTCCGTTGTCGTCCTTCTTCTTCTTGCATTGATTTTCATTGTAAACTGAGCTTGTCGATCAAACTGTGGCTTACGTCGGACCGTACCCTAATTTATTCACTTCCTCACAACCAAGCCCTTCGAGTCTTTGTCCTGAAAACAGTTCCTTCTTCGCATCTCTCCAGATTTGGTCTCATCTCTTCCTGGAAAGCCTAAACCCTCACTCTTCCAATCCTTCCTCGGACATCAATCCCGGTAAAAGAAATAGTGTAAGTAAGAAGAAGACCGGTTAGGATCACACTAGTCCTGGCTGGCCTATTATGAAGTCTTTTCCCTCAGAACAAGACAAAAACTGGCTTGCAGGTATAGCTTGGCTTAGGAATATATCCCCACACAACTATTAGCATGCCCCGGACGAGACACCAACTCTTTCAAAGGTGGGATTCCCAACCCCCTATTCAGATTAGCCTAACATTCTCATTCTCGGAAAAGGAGATCAACATCATCACTTTCAACTAAGGTTGCATTCCAACGCGGGAAGGAACAACAAGCTCTTCTTTCCTTTCTCCTCAGCTCGATGGGCAGGCTTCCGGAAAGACCAGATGAAGATAGCGGATATTGATTACAAAACTCCTTAATCGCTTAGACAACCTTCTAACTCGCTGCAAGGAGAGACTGGGAAGCGTGACTATTCTGAAGTAAGAGGTATCGAGAGTAGCTAGAGCCAGAGGCTTATAACATAGAAGACATAGAAGAATGGATGGATGCCCGGTCTGTTTCTCTCGAAGTAAACTCTTGTAATAGAAAGAATCTCTCGCTGGTCTAGCTCCTAAAGCTAAAGAAGTAGGGCGATCAGTCGAATCAGAACCTAAAGGTCTGGAAAATTTCCTTGAATCTGAAAGCGATGGCAGCTAGTCAGCTTAACCTGCCTGTCCGTGGAAAGAAGGATAGTTGGGGGACGCCCAGAGTCGAAGTCGTGTAACCGTGTAACTAAGCACATAACGTATAGGATAACTAGAAAGGCTTGTATGGCTGAGTTGAGTGGAGGGGCTAAGCGCTGTTGCATATTCTAATTAGCCCTTCTTCTCTTCCCGCTTCCCCTCCGTACTGTATGTAGGGAACACCGCCTCAGAAGGTATTTGATCTGTATTTCCATTTCCAATACTCCTGTGTTAAGGAGTTTCCCTGAAAGCTATGCTATGCCTTTTTACCTCTCCCTATCCCTATACGCTGGCTGTATCGAGTGTATCGTCCATGTACGTCTAAAGTAGGAGCACCTAAAGCTATGATATCCGTAATTACATGCATCTCCTTTTTTGAAGTTTGAAGAAAGGGGCGTCCAGGACATCTTGTAAAAGAAAAGCTAATGCATCGGTTAAAACCAGAGTGGGAGAATAAGCTAAGCTTTCTTTAACGTTAGGAACCTTTTCAAAGTTTGAGTTCTGAGAAGATAAGCTTCAATCCTAAGAGCTAGGAGTTATCTATGAACTGCATCTCGTGCTAACAGCTATGAATGCTAACCCAATCAAGCAATCCCAGCAAGGTTGTAGAGGGAAAGGAAGTTCGTTATTATAGCTAGAAGGGCAATCAACTGCCTGAAAGGCATAGGCTGGCTGCAGAGCTTAATCCCAGATATAAACGCTACGATTCACTCTGTTAGAAGGAGCTCCCGTTGCTGCTTGCTTGCCCTTTCCTCCTACTCGTATTAATGATCGAAAGTCCTATATAAGCGAAAGTCTATCTTTTCTAAATCTACCTTTGTTGCCCTCTATGAAGTGAATGAAGTAACCCATGAGTATGGGGCACGAACGCCAGGAAGTGGCCCTAGCGTTAGGGGTCAAAGAAAGAGCACTAGTTGCCTTGAAAAGACTCTCTTTCCCTGACTACTATTACTCTCATTCATTCCGAAGAAAGAAAGACACATTCAACTATGCTTTCGACGCTCCAGAAGTGAACTGAATTGCCTTAGTTAGGCTAGAAGCGGATAGAAAGTAATATTACGGGAAGGATGAAGCAAGGAAGGGAAAGTTTGACCAACCCCATCTCATAAAATGAGGGCGAAAATCAGTGCACCTCGGGCTTTTCCCCACAGGCTGAGGAAAAGAAGAGGGACACTAAGAGATAGATAGAGAGTCTACAGTCTTAGAATAGTAATTTACCTTGATACATGCACCCGTTGGAGCCAAATAGCAGGTTCAGTTTTTTTCTGAGACTGGATGAGATGTACGGTATTCACTACACGAGATGGCGTGCAAGTCTTCACTATAACCCTTTCCCACTCAGGCAATAGCCTCTGACCAAAGCCGCCTATGGCGAAAATACGTCGTTTGCCACCACCTTCACAACTCTGACCTAGTCGGCCACCTGCCTCCCCGATCGCTGCTGCTTCCGCGTCTAACTGCGGATCTTCTGACTCCCCCAGAAGGATAGGCATAATCATATTCATTTTAAGGCTAGCTCTTGCTTATCGACTACGCTTGCTGGGTGTTCACCCCTACTTTCTATTCTATTCCCAACCCTTTCTTCCTGCTTAGCTTCGCAGGAATGCTTTCTTGCTTCCCCAGGTAGAGTCACAAAGAAACTTTCTTTACGGGGCGAAGGGCTTTAGCGAGCTACTCCTATCATCTCTTTGGCTTTTAAGATCTCTTATCTACGTTCAAAGAAAATCCATTTCTATAGCATAAAACTTGAAAGGATAGCCCATTCTGCATTCTAGTGTGTAGCAAGCAGTGAAGTCCTTCTCTGACTACTGGTGAACGCTAGGCAGGAAGAGACCTTATAGCACCCAGAGGCGAGTTAAGGAAGTCAACTGGAAGTAGCTAGATATATAGGTAGTGTTCGCTTCTTAGGCATATAGAACGTCTTCCTTCTGATGCCTACCCCAGGGCATATCGTATCGTATAAGTTAAGTCCTATGGAATCTCTTTTTTAAAGGTGAGAAACTTCCGTATCTTATTAGCTTAGTAAGCTTCAGCATCATCACTAAGCGGCATTGTAGCAAGTAGAGAAGATAGCTTTGGTAAAGGAAGGAAGGCTATGGCTAAAGCACTAGTAGTAGATCTGATAGCTATGTCCCTAGTAACAGATTGTTTTCTTCTTGTTCTTTGCCATAACGCCCATTCTGGGACGAGTTGGAAAAAGAATTCCTAACCTAAACCTAGTCCCATTCCAAGACTACACTTTCTTTTCTTGGTCTGGATCTATCTCTTTTGTTTTGAATCCCCTGCCTACTAGGATACCTGGCTTGCCCCCTGTTGCTATGTTTCGCCAAGGTTCAATCTCAACTTTTCTGACCTTTTCGAATAGAAGAAAAAAAAAAGCTATTTTAATTCCGGGGTAGGTAGAGGCTTTGTTTACTACGCGTACCAGCCTTAGCGCAATGAAACTGCTAATCAAATAGAGGATTCAACTAAAAGCGAGTCAAGGGCTTTAGCGGAGAGCTACGTATTCTTTGCGAAAGAAGATGCCAAAGAGCCAGGCCGGTCAGTCAGTCAAGCTAGACATCTAGACTCTCCCCTCTTCCTTACGTCGAGTCTCTTTACCCCTAATAACATTTTTCGATTCAACTACAAGAAACTCCACTTCGCCAGGGTCGATATAATTGAGCTCGACTGAAAGGAGAACTCCCGTTGGTAAATGCATCCTCTCCTGCTAGTAGACCCTTTGCTTAGCCAATTAATTACGTTACGGTTGACGAAGTTCAGACTCTTGACTTAAGGATGAATTTTCCAAGAGGGTAAGCAAAAGACATAAACTTTAAGCAAGCACTCCCCTCTTCAAACCCTTCAGCGTGGAACAAAACAAGCAAGCTGCTACAATGAATGAATAATCTGAGTTTACATCGTCCGGTGGAAGAAAAGGAAAAGGAGAAGCTGCTCGACGAGCGGTTATTAAGCAAAGCATCAGAAGAGAAATCAGAAACTAAATATTCTATAATTGCTTCCCTATATTAAAAAAATTCTTTCTTCCTTTCGAGGCATACTCATCTTTATCGATATCCCCTTTCTCTTAGTCCCAGAACTGACTCAATAGGAACCGAACTCTTACCTTATCTGGTATGAACCAGTAAGCGAAAGAGAAGGGCGAAAACCGATCGAACTCTAAAGTCAAGCTTTTCACTTCATTCTTCAAGCTCTTGAACATGGGTTGAGTTCATACATTATGAATGCTTATCTATTCAAGATATACTACCAATTCCTTTGAAGTTACTACCACTACCGAATACCGAAGCAGGCTTGCTCCTTCAAAATAAGGTGGCTAAGACAAACAAGACAGGGGGCCTATTCCAATAACTTAACTGGCAGTCGGGCTCTATTATGCCTATTCAACATATTACGATTGTGATACAATTCCATTGCCTGCTTTTATTCATGTTCGTGCTTACTTGTATGCCGGAACTTCAAGGTCAATAAAGAAGGACTCCTATCCTAGAAACTCGGTCTGCTTGCTCCTACAAAAGCTCATACGGTGTGTCTCCTATCCCGATACGAGTTATCTTCTGACCGTTCCCTCGTGCTTGTTTCAGGAAGCACTTCAGACGAAGATTAATGAGGCTCAGCAGGCTTATAAAGTACTCCAAGACCACGTTACTAGCGTTGAACAGGCGAGGGCTCGAGCTGAGGCTGACAAAAGCTGTGACAGCGGGCCGTCTCTGCGAATAAAGATAGAGACATGGATAGGAAGAAGGTGCTTCTACGAAACAAATCTCCAAGCCTTTCTTTATTGATGAAACATATAGATCATGTAAGGAACGCCATAATCACCTAACAGCTGCGCTCTCTAGAGAGAAGAAGTACACATAGTTGCCAAGTTGGGAAATCGCGTGTATCCGCTCTATTGTCGACACAATCTTTGTTTGATCCAAGTAATTTCTCTATAAGAAAAAGTCAAAGAATCAAAGAGCTCCAACAAGGTCTACAATCAGACTAGTCAATTTCCTCAGAAGCTAGAACTATGAGTTCCACATAGCCATGAACCTCTCCCGTGAAAACGCTAGTGGCTCTGCCCTAGGAAGAACTGATCTTTCTGCATTCCTAACTCACTCGACCTAGCTACACTCTCATTCACATAGGACCCCTCTTTTTTAAGTTTCCAGGGCTTCTGTTGTGAACCCGATTCTAGTTCTAGATGCTCCCTCACAGACTCCAGTCAGAAGCGCTAATACGCGAAAATGAGTCTATTCTGCATTCTAACAAACTCAGGCTACTACTTTCCTTTAGTTCGTTTCTTGTGTTAGAACAGACGGAAGAGAACCAAGTCCTAGGATACTTGTCTTCTGGGGACCTTCTTTCGGATTCACTGAATTGCTCTTTTCCTCTTTCACCAACAATCTAGATAGAAAGAAGTCAGTCATCCTCTAGCCCATGGATTCTCACGGATCGTTACGGATGGGGTACTATCCTTTCCTAGGACCTTTGCTTACCATATTCTCGCTGAGCTATATTTATTTCTTTTTAGACTTCTATATGATCCAGAGAATGGTCTCCCTTGAGTCCTTCTACAGTCTTGAAGCTAGAATCAATCCCTAGATTTCATATTTTTTAGGGAGAAAGTCGGATACACTCTTTTTCTTGGATTGGCTGACTAAAGCGAGAAGAAGAAGTCAGTGCTCATTCAAGTCTAGTACATTTATAGATTGAGAGCATTAGGAACTCGGATTTTTCCGTAAGTCGTTCGCTCACAGATAGAAGATACTGGAAGGTTAAGGGCTTTTAAGAAAGGAGTGGATTTCGAATCCTTTCTGGACCTGACTCTGAAGTAGGGCTCCCCCTATCGGGTACGTATCTGTCCACTGACTTTCTTCTCGGAACTTGGAAAAGTCTTCTCCTTGTTAGAGTTCTTTCTGAGAGTTTGGAGTTTCCTGAGAAAGAGGAATTCAGTCGACTGGATAGCGCATTTCTCCTTCTATCTAGCTATACTTCTTGAGCTAAAATTCACAAGACTAATGGATAAGTGAAGGCACTGAGAATAAGCCACTAGGGTACTGCTCCAAATGTGAGAATTAAGGGTTTCTTGGACCCTGGGACATATTGGATGGTTTCGAGCTGTCTATCGAGTTGGAGTGAGAGATAGGAGTTTTAAAGACCTAAAGAGGTAGGATAGTAAATTGCTTTGGAGAAGAGAGTAGGCAGATTGTTAGATCCCAGACGAGGCTACTCCTTTGCTCTTCATGTGCTAAGTCCTTAATTTCTTTCTAAGACCAGCAGGACGACGAAATAGGTGGTTTGTGAGGCAACATCATATGCTCTTATTTAAAATATGGAGATACCCGTAGTTCTTTTGCCCCATACCTAGTAGCTACTGAGTAGGCTTCTACAGCCCAATCTCATAATAAGCAAATAGGGTAGACACATCGTAGAAGAAAGGCTAGGAATAGAGAAAGAGCTGGTACTTTCTCTGGGAACTCTCTTCTTATTTAATTTAAGGCTCATGGCTTCCTTGGATGCTCTATGGAGGGATATAAGATTTCTCTATCTCCGTGACTTCTTTACCATGGTACTCTTTCTATGGAGGTAATTGAGTAGACAAAAAGAAAGGCACTAGTTCAAGGTTCCTGGAAAGGTGTAGATGCCTCTGTCTATTGACCTGAACAACTTGTCAACACTCTAGGGCTTACTAATAGCTCTAATTCTAATAAGGTACTTTAAGGAAAATGCTACAGAGGGATTGGATGGATGAAGCCATGACTGAGAAAGTGACTTCCATCTACTTACTTGATATAAGAAAGGTTGATAGAGCTTCAATAGTAAGGAGCCAGCAGAGACTCATTTCAATACATTCTACTAGACCCTTAGAGAGGTACAAGGCTCTCCATTCCCTGTGATAGATAGAGCCAGTAGGACCCTATATGAATCCATTTGTTAGGAGAGCATTGAACCAGAGTCTAGAACGGGACATAGAAACTCCCCAGGTAGAGTATTTGATAAAGCTTGAAGACTCAAAGAAGTATACTCCACTTTGTAAAGGAATCCTACTAGCACGCATACTTCCTTTTCTTCCTATATGTGTCATGGTCATTACTATAGCCTCTTATTAGTGAGTTATGCTGATACTCGGGAAAGCATTCAGTTATCCCCACTCATAGTTATGGCTCAGGGCAGGTGCTGAAAGCAAGAAAGAGAAGAAGACCACGTGCCAGCCTTAAGCTCAAGGCTCAGTTATTAACTATTAGTAAGTGAGTCTAGCAACGTTCCTCTTTTCAGGACTAAGTCGGAAAGAAGAAGTAAAGGCAGTCCATCAATCAAGGGGTGGGATTGAAACCCTGGAAAGATACGATCCACGAATAGATAGGTTCCCACGTCCCAGGTAGCGCTTAGAAGGCAGTGAAGGAAAGCGTTTCAATTCTTTCGGAGTCCCGCTCAGGGCGAAAAAGACCGAGGGAAAGGGAAATGGCTATCAGTTCTGACTCTATTCCCGAGGGGGAATCAATTGTTTCAGCTCGAGTGAATATGTCGAAAGGTAAATGCTTTTGAAGTTTAATGAATCCGGTTGATGCTTTCTTGTTAAATGCTTGCTTCTTTCTTGGAAAAGAAAGAGGGTTGGAACCAAGGAAGACACAATAGACAGTAGTCGAACGTCGGGTCATAGGGCAGCTAGCCCAATCTGAGTCGCAATAGTAAATCCGTCTTAGCCGAGAAGAGACTACCTTTTAAATTCAATAGATATTTCGAGTTTCCTGAAAAGAGCAGAGACAAGGGATGCTCCTCTTTATAAGAATAAGTCTAAGAATAAGAGGACCAAGAAGAAAATTCTTCCTGGTTGCCATACCATAGTGGCCAGCATGCGCTGACGGGTTCTTCGAAGATCTCATTTCAGGGGTAATCAAGCTCAGCTTAGTCTCTCTCTTTACTTAGCAACTTGTTATAGCTAGAGTTTTGGTCAGTTTGTTAGGAGGGCAACTTCAGTAGTCAATTCCTTCTTTGAAAGATGTTTGCTTAGTAGATATTTTCTCTCTTAGATTTCAACCTCTCGTAGCGTAGACCTTTGAGAAAGAGGCATTCAAAGAACTTCCATAGAGGAGAAAGACGCTGCCTTTGCCCTGTTGAGTGGTTTAGCCTTCCTTCTTTATCATGGTCATTGTTTTAGCTCTTGAGATTGGAATCTCTTCAGTCAGGAATCAAAGACCAACAACTTGCTTTTTGAATCAAACTTTGTTTGCCTCAAGCCCTCTCTTTCTTTTAATTTGAATAAGGCGTTCTACTCGCTTTCACCTCTTAGATGTCTGGTAGCGCTTCTTCCCGTTGATAGCGATTCTTCCCTTTCTATAGTTTCATAAGCGGGAAGTTCTCCAGTATGCCCAGGAATGAAGTGAAAATCGATAGGTACTCTTTTTGCTCACACCGGGATATGCGACATAGTCTAGTATGATAGAGCTGATGCTCCTATCCCTACAAGTGAGTCGAGCTGATCAGCGACAGAGACTTTTCAAAGTCAAAGTATACCTACATCTGTCTCTGAGATCCGAGAATAACGTATGCTATAGATATCCGGAAATTGTAATCAAGGCGTAAGACCTTTTGCCCTTAAATTGAAAAGGGGTTTCCACGAATATTAATGATTGCTCTTCCGGAAAGAGACTCCCCTGGCTATGCTTACGAGTTGACTAGCGGTTTCCGAGTCAAGCCAAAAACTGGATTTATTCCCATTGTACTCGCCTACTATACTGGAACTCCTGGATCCGCAAACGGTCACTCTAACGAATAACGAAGAATATGCTCAAGGGTCTCTCTTTTGCTGATTGAAGAAAGTAGTCAACTTCCTTACCGTGAGGGCCATCGGGCGTTCGGAGAGAATCTCTGCTCTGATTCTGCGACTTCGCCAGAAGATCTGATATGACTGGAATGGCATGCTTCGGGCTGCAAATTGGACGTCAACTTCTCCTTCAGTACTCTGCGCGTATCATATATTTCCTTATAATTGGATGTACGAAAACATAGCGTTTTCACAAATTCTGATTTGATCTAATTCCATATGCTGAAATCCATTCGGGCAGAAACTTTACCAAATCCAGACTCGACCACTGTAACACTAAGCACAAAAGAAGCCAAAAGACTTGGTTTCTCTCAAATCAAATCTCTGTATCAGATCGATCTGCTGACATTGATGCCAAAAAAACCCCTCCTTTCCTTCGCAGGGAAGAATCCAGGGATTGATCTCGATTTTCCCTCTGCTCTAATCACTTAAAAGAACTCCACTCACTAAAAAAGATAAAGGTAAAGAATCCAATAAAGGGAAACCCTCCATGGCACAGCACAGGTCAGGGTCCGAGACAGAAGAAAGCCCAAAAGCCACTGAGCTTTTGGTGTCATCTCCGCTGGCTCAAGAAAGAACCACCAGAGCTGATTATTTACAGCGAAACTCCAAAAATCTCCTCTAACAGAAAGGCAGATACCTAGAAGATTCTATCATAGGGTTCCCCCCATTATCCTGCTAAATTGTCTTGACTTTGGTTCTATTTCATTTGGGAAGTGAGGGGAATTCCGGCATTAATACGAAGACTCGAAGCCAATTCGTGGGCATTCCTATTTAGAATTAGAATAAAGGAGGACAAGAAAGCCTACTCCCGACAATGAAAGAAAAAACAGAAAGACCGGAAATGATAAATAGACTACTACTATGGTAAGAGCTCACTGGAATGTCATGCCTAGAAAGAGGTCAATGTTCAATGCCTTGAAGTGAAGCTCGATCGCAGGCAGGTTTAACGGCTCAAGCTCTATCCTCGATTCCAACGGTCTAACGGATATGGGATTTTGCGGAACATCTTTAGAGAGAGAATCTCTCTCTGTCTAGTTCTACAAGGAAATGGGCGCACTGAATCCTTCTATTATTTCTTAATATAAATAATGAATACTATTTTTATTAAGAAATAGAGTGACGACTGCAGCTACATTCTTTTAAAAGAATGTTCTCGCTATTGTAGATTTTCGAATTCATGGAAAATGGTGCTTTGTTCACACCTATGTTGATCTACCGCTGCTTTACACGCCCTTGATAGACGCATTTAACCAGAAAGAGATAGACGGGCAGAAGATCAATGAAAAAGACTTGCTAGCTTTTCGGCATACCGAAACAAAAGACGCCAGGGATTGGGCTGATTGACCCCAGGTTCCGGGACGAGAATCAGGTAAACAGTTGAAGTACCAAAGAGCGGTCCCAAGGGACGGAAGAAAGGAAGCAAACTAAGATTCCTAAGAGCTGTTTCCTACTAGCAGCAGGAAAAAGAAGAGATATAACAAAGGAGATCAGACAGCACCTGACCCTCTGTCTTTGGTAGGCAGAAGAGAAGCTTTCTCAGATTCCTCATCTCTTGAGCTTTCCCCGGTTGACGTTGAAGCCAAAGAAACGGGGGCACAACCAGTAGTTCCCACACCCATTCCCATTCTAAGTAAAAAATAGTAAACAACTCACCTGCCTGGCTAGTTTCGACCCTCCTTCCGGAAGCACGGATTCGCCGGTAGGTATCTACGGAGCCCCGCGCTTCGCTAGGGTTAGGTTTTTGCCGTCCTTAAGTCCAGGATGCGAAAACGATTCCTACCCCTGAGAGTTGATTTCAGGTTCGATAGTGTCGAGAAGGTATTAGCCACCGGTGACCGTACTTTCGTAAAATGGGCGGTGGTTCCTCTCCTTCCTCTTTTCCTCTTGAACCTAGAACAAAAAATGGATCTCGCCGACCGAATCGAAAAAGTAAAAGGCTTCAAACTACTAGTCATTAAGACAACTATGAAATCAAAGTAAGGAAGTCCTTTTCTTGACTTGGCCTGCGTGCATTATACCTACCCCTTTTTAAAGAACTTGATTTCAATCTCAACAAAGAAATGAAAGCATAACTCTTTGCTTGTTGTCCTCTGACTCTTTTAGCCTGCCTTGTGGAGGTCTCTCGGGTGTCTACGGCGGATCCGATCAGTCTCGTGATGAAGAGAATTCCGATCTTCCACTAAGAAAGGTATCGTCACGACAACTCAATTTGTCCGGTAAACTACTCGGGGCTCCCCTTACTATTACTAATGGGCAATCAGTCCAAGGGGCAATATTCGGTCAATCAGGTTAATCCCGAACAGCCTTTGCTGCTCTCTTTCCTGTGGGAGGAATCCCACACAGCTCTTCTTGGTCGTGAAGGGTAAGATACCTTCTTTCTATATTTCTATAAAAGAATGAAGTTCACACGCGAAAGTGTAACCTTACCAAAGGAACAAGATCAAGCCACGGTCGGGAAACTCCCATCGTCTAGTGGTTCAATCTCTCTTTCAAGGAGGAAGCGAGGACCCTGGGGGTATTACGAAAGGAAGTTGATCAGGAATGATTGATTCTTAATCAGTCTGGAATTTCTTCTTCCTGGGTCGATGCCCGAGCGTGGGGACGGACTGTAAATTCGTTGGCAATATGCCTACGCTGGTTCAAATCCAGCTCGGATTCACTAATCCACCATGAGAAAACCCAGAAAATGACATTCCACTGATTGCAGGGTTTTCCAGCAACAGTAGTATAGCCTTTTTTTTGACCTCCTCCCAAAGCGAGGATCCGTATCTGTAAATAGCCCCGTCTGCATTACTCCTTATTAGCCTGGTCCCTATCTCATTGGGCTTCTTAGCCTTCGGCATCCCCTTTCTCTTATTCTTCTTAGCCTTCGGCTTTCGCTATCTCACTAGAAAAGCTTCTCTTCGGCTAACTCTATTCAGTCTTTTCTCTGAATAAATCTCTCAGGATTTCTCTATTCCGGAGGAAAGAACCCATCCTATACCCCAATCTCACGATTCAAAGTCTTGTTGGGGATTACCTTATTGGTACCCTATTAGTGCTTTAGAAGCTTCAATAAAGACCTCTGAAAGAGGATTTGTCTTATCTAAGATGCCTACTCCCGATTAAGCCTAACTAACTTGGAGGACAATTTTGTTCGAGTTCTTTGTCAAGGACCTTGCTAAGGGGAGAGTCAGTGAATTGGATTGGTCCACGGTCCTTGTTACTACGGGCTGGGGTGACACGGTGTTTATGAGAGGCATTCTTCTTTTTTGAGCTGCTGGATTTGGAATTGGGATTGCAGTAGATATAAAGCTCCTTTTGATCTTATTGATTTGACTTGATAGCATTCTAAATTCAGTAGAGTAGGTAGAGTAGGTACAGATTGGGCCACGAAGTTCTTCGTGTACATAGGAAGAATAAGTTTACTTTGCACCAGTTTCACTTGCTCTTTCTCGGTGGTCCTCTTTCCGTTCAGCGGGTAATGAAAGGAGTTCTTAATTTTTAGGTTTTTGCTTTTTCGTCCAATATTGGATTCTTTTCACATCCAGCTAAGTATTAAAAAGATAAGGTATTGTTTCACTATTTCAAAGTTGATTGAAAAGGAACTTTTTCCAGTGAGAGTTTGAACAAACATTTGGGCCATCCTTGAAGACCCCTATGCATGGCTCTCATATACATTTTAAGATGTGTTCTAGGGCAATAAATAAGTTCGGGTGTCGGTACTCATGAGCACGCTTTTTTCTTTATTCTCTTCTAGTAGCGGTAACACAGGGGTTTATTTTATATCAGTCGATTACCCGGCTTCGTAATCAAACTGGATGAATGAACTTCTTTCCAACTACTGAAATGGGATCAACCACTGCTACCTTCGCTGCTTTCCTTAGTCTTGCTTCTTTTCTTTTAGAAGCAATGGATAATATTGTCTCAAAGGGTAATACTCTTTTCGCTAAGGCTACCTGTTGCATGAGGTCCAGGCTTTAGTTGTTAGCTGGGTTCTCGTAGCTTCAGTTCTTGGTGCAGTTTGGTTGGTCCCATCCTTGTTTAGACTATCCTTATCCTTTTTCTAATCTAAGTAATCACCTGTGTTGTCACTGTTTCATTTATTTGCGCTAAGATCTTTGTGACTTGCTCCTTCTGAGCTTTTTCTCGTAATGCTGGATTCCCACCCTTTTCTATGTTTGATGTGGGAATGGTAGGAGTTGCCCGAAAATTATCTCATTTCATTACCGCTTGCCGGGACATTGCCACAAAAGGGAGTCTTTGCCTTTGAGAAAAAAAAAAGGTCCCCTTTCCGACCCTATTCTTTACAAGGAATCCACTTCTGATGTCAGGTTTTATTTACCATTGAATTAGCTTATAGCTTCTTACACAGAGGGAATCTAGGCATTAACACTAACTAACTAGCTATATTGATTTACTCTTCCTTCCTTGCCTATGGTAATAGAATTTCCTTTCCTCTAGCCACCGATGGCGCATTGTCTTCATACCGGGCATGAACCAACCTAAACTGACCATCCAAAAGCATTTGCATCCGTTTTTTCAGGTGGACCACAAGGTTCAGTTTCTCATCTCGAACTAGCAAATCCTGGTCCCTTAACGGACTTATAAATATCCGAGCTTGAAGCTGCAGACTCAGCCATATATAGGAGCAACTTGGAGAAGAGAAAGCTAAGAGGTTTTACGCAGGATCTTTTTCAGAAGTAGAGCAAGGAACAGGTCTGAACCGCCAAGTTGAGATCAGTAACTGGGCGTGGAATTTAACTTGTCTGATTTTTCCGTGTTTAGGAGTGGGAGTCCTTTCTAAAGAGTGACGCTCCTCATTCAAAGAGGGGCGGGTGGTTATCGAGGTTTGCAAAGTCTAAAACTTCAGCATGTTGGATGCACCCAAAGCCCGTTAACCAAAAGGCGAATAGTTAGCCGAGGAAGGGCCTGAATAAGCTTTTTGCCCGATAGGACTGAATCAATCGCAACACAATGGGGGAGGAGCGGGTATAGGGCCTTTGTTGGGCCTACAGAGGCGAATAGGATCAGCACGAATAAATAAAGATTTTCAGGCGAAAAAGGAGAGATCTCTTTTCTTTTGGGCTTGAGAGAGGATGACAGACAAAGGGGATGGCTCCAAGCGAGTGGGCAAGGTATAGAAAGTAACCAGCTAATCGAAATGCCTGTCCCCCTATTAAGTTAAGCCCTGGAGCACCTTGACCCGCTGGTAAGGTGCCTGGAAGGGGATAAAAAAGAAAAAGCAAACAGGTGCTGAGTAGACTTAGCTGCAGAACTAGCTCTTTCATTCGCCGAATCACCCGCTGAATCAATAGAAGCCCACTGCCACCCGCATTCTGGGATTGCTGAAAGTCTGGTTCTAACGTAGGATTTTTTCAACAGGAAATTCTTTGTTTGAATGCTGTCCTTCCACCGTCTTTCTTTCTCTAAAACGAGAAGTTCATATATGGCATAATATATAAATATTTATATAATTTGTTGGCTTACTATCGCCCCTCGCTACTGCTCAACCTCGCTATCGCATTGATTCTTGCCGGCCCTCCCAGATTCAAATTCCTTATTGAAATCGAGATCTTGTTCCATTAGACCCAGTTCGGTCAGATCAGTTCCCATAATAAATATTGCTTGCCCGGGTCGGGCTTTCAGTCTTTGGTCGGGCCTTCCGGGCTTAAGGGAGCCGAGGGGAGGCAGAGAAAAAACAGCCATTTCATCGGTTGTCGGAAGAGCAGTAGGCCTTGGTGCTTGAGTCAGTCCGTGGTCAGCAGTGGATTAGGTAGAATCGGTAACTGTTCTTCCTTAAGTCTGATCCCAAGTGACAGTGACATCGAGTTAGCTCTTTGAAGACTAACCCCTGCTATTGTATTGAATCGGCCATAGCTTGCTACGACCCTTCCTTAGCTTAGGCGAGTGAAGTAGGAAAAATTATTAAATTAACAGAACCCGGAAGGGGCGAAAGGCATAGTAGAAAACTTAGTGACCTGCTACCTTACTTCCCCTGGCTTCGGTTGACCCCCTTTCGGTGGTAGTAAGAGCAGAGTCTTGGGTTGGTGCTTGAAGTAAGGGTCATCAAAGATACGGATTTCTTTTTTGGGATTTGGTACGTGGTGGAGTATTACTCCCGGCGCCCTTCTACAACATCCGGATATCTGTTGTTTAGTAACTTACGCAAGGTACCAATTCACACACCAACCCAATCTCTTTTAAATTTAAAGGGCCAAACTCCCTTCTCTTTTCTTCCCGCCTATTCCTTTTTTTTACATTACTAACGAGATTGTTGAAGGGTCATAAAAGGAGAAAGAATAGGGTAAAGTAGGTTTCTGCGCTTCCGCTTCTTTCTTTGTGGAAAATGCCGGGGAATTGAAAACGAAAGGTTATCGCCTTGTTCCGATTCCTAACCATTTAATACTTCGAACCCTCCAATAAGGTCAATTGTCTTAAAGGGTAATTGGGCCGGAAAAAACTTAGCACAACGGCTTGGGGTGGGAAATTTCTCAACTTTTGGGGCACTTCTTTGATGAGCTAAGCGCTTTAGCCAGGGCATCTATGCTGGAAACTGGGATCAAGAAACTGGGGCTTCCCCCTACGTAATAGCAATATTGGCTGGCCTATATCTATATATAGGCCTCCCAGCTAAAAAGGTAGCTTCACCTCAAAGACGCGGGATTGACTTATCTAGGGTAACTTCCTGATTCATGGTCAGGGCAGGCAAAAGAAAAAGAGGCTCAAGAGTTGATGGTAAGTGTGAGAAAGCTCATGGCTGAATAATCGTGATTGCTCTAGATTGACTTTCTTTTCTGCTTCTCAGAAAGGTATTTTAAGGCCTCCCGCTTCTTCCTCATAAATCTCAGATAACGATTCAGCCGTTCGGTAAGTTGATGTACAATCTTGGCTCTTCCCTTCTTTTCGTATGGCTAGACTGCGGTAAGCATGTCTTCTATATCTTTTTTGCAGGATTTCCATCATGATGATTTTCTATATCTATAAAAGGACTCCTCCCTGGCCAGGTAAGCCCGGTACTTGTACTTGGTGGATCAAGAGCCGGTGAATGCAACTCAGTTACATATCATAATTCCACGTCTGAGGCTTCGCTCATGAATTTCTTATACTGGCACTCTCTTTGCTTTGTCCAATAGATTCTGTAGGCGAACCTGCTTCAAAATGAGTTCGTCGTGGTACTGGTTCGTCATCCCTTCTGGCAATAGATCTGAATGTATAGAGCAGTGGCCCAGGGAAAGAGCTTCAACTCCAAGGACTCCCCGCGGTACTTCGACCTTGCTTTAGGTTAGTTATCGTATAAAAGAGAACGCCATGCTTTCTTTCATCAAAGTCACGGTAAGGTTTGAACCCCAACTTTCTCTTTGTGCAGACTGATACCGAGCTTGGGGCCTATCATTAGTTCCATGGAGATGCTGTACACTTCTTTGTGAGAGGTGGGTAAATGACTGGGCCTACTCATGGAGGCCTCTTCCCCTCAGCTGCAGATGTTCGCAAAGTTTGGGAGATAGTGAATCATTTCCCGATCCTTCCTATAGATGAAGTTGTCTCAAGCTCAGATGCTGTGAGGGACGCAGCTTCACTTCACTCCTCTCTTGATGCCAAAATACGACTGCTGAGTAAGAAAATAGGCGCCTGGACCTATAAGCAGAACTAGACAGAGTATTGGTCGACTTTCAGTCTGGGCAAGACCTGGTTCAGCAAGTAGTAGAAAGGACAAAAAGCATTCGAAAAAAGCCGATTTGGATGGGAGCTACTACCTGACTTTATATTCCTCTAGATCGATCCTCTTTCTTATTATTTTATGGGTAGTCGGGTATGTGCTAGGTATCATTTCATTTATTGGGAATTTATAACAGGTACTAAATGGTGCTAAGTAGGGGATCTGGGGGGTTTGACAACCAATTTAACACAGAAAAAGGAAATTTCATATTAGAAAGAAGAGAAGGAAGTTTCATTTTCATCTTTCTTCTTTGAAGACAATTAAAAGAGATATCCGATCTCTGATCGAGCAAGTCTATGCTATAGGTATATTTTTACATGATAAGGAGACTTCGGGCTGAAGCTCAGATACGAGCGAGCTCTAAAACGAGTCTACTAAAAGAATTCCATTTCCCCGCCTACAGATAGAAGACCAAGCTTAGCTAGCCGATATAACCCCCAAAACCCTATAGGATAAGACGCAAGAGGAAGCTGCTGAAGCTATCATCTTCGTTTTCTCGTCTGCGTCTGCTCACTAACTAGCTACTCAGATAGCAAAAAACTAGGAAAGCTAGTCTAGTCCTAGAGGAGTAGTTTTAGTAGAGGACTCAGAAGTTTGACTTTCTTTTTTCTCGGTCTATCGTCTGGCATCCCTCGTTAAGATCTCTACATTCAAATGCAATCCACTCTCTGCATGTCTCTCCGTAGCAAGAATGATCGACCGACAATTAAAGCACGACGCTACTCTCTCTAGCCGCCCCTCTTTCTTTGGAAATGGATCTTTCTTCAAGACACTTCCAGTTTTCGCGAGAGGACAAAGCGTTAATCTTCTTAGTAATTCACTCGTTCAGGTCGCTTTCACCAACTGGGGCAGCTAAGCAAGAAGAATTTCTAAATCCTGATTTTACTTGTCTCTCGGGCTAGGGAAATATGCCATCGATGGGTCGTTCCCACTATAGTCAGCAAAGCATTTTCTTTATGTCGATTCTCAGTTCATTGTCCAATCTCTATCAAGCAGTCACCGAGGCTGCCGGCATAACTATAAACTATCTACACAAGATGACTGCCGATGAGTTCTATCCGTGACCTCCATCCGTTTTCAGATTGGACCAGCTTTTTTTGATAGCACTTCGGGATAGTTTCATAACGTGAGATTCTTAACTGACGATTGGCCTTCTTTTTAAGAAAAAAGAGCACAGGATGTTTCGAAACTTATTATTTATTAATAGACAGACATTCTTATTATAACATCGTTTTAACTACAGCCCTCTGATTTCCGCAAAAAACCGTTTCACATTTTCTGCTCTCATAAAAGGCCACCGTTCTTGCCCAAGCAACTATTCCTAAAGTAAGAAAGGGCATCTTGTTGAATGTGAACGACATTCAGGGATGGCTCTGATGCCTAGGATGGTAGATCTACTGCCCAATCGCCTATGATATGAGAGCAACCGAGACTGGAACTTCGACTTTCTCTTTAGAAAAAACAACAGTTGGAACTTCTCGTGTAAGGGCTGAGCTCGTTGGCTACTTTTCCTCTTCTGGTTCTTTTCTCCTCTGGGAAGAGAACGTTCCTCTGCTTCGATTCGATTCTGGGAATCAGGCCAAAGGCCTTCTCCCTCATCTGCTTTATCTGAGGCGGATGTTGAAAGAACAGCTTCCGATTCGGATGCTTTTTAAAGAGCTGCTTCAGCAGATTATTCTAAAACAGTTGATTAAGCGGATTCGTATGCTTCGGGTGCTTCTGTTCTAGCTTCCTTATTCTTTGGATTAGGAAATGAAGGCAGCTCATTTTGATTGAGACAAGTGCAAATTGCCGATTTGACTAGTCTGATGAAAAAGGCTGGGTTCCTTACTCTGTTAACGCTTTCTAATTGACTTGCTCTCCCATGAAAAGGTGGAACTCTCGTGCGCACTCTCATCATAACTAAGATCAGGACTTAGACCACCCGGTCACCGCCTCTATGAGGAAATCGACTACCTTGGTTTTCTTATCCACTCTCTTACTCATTATCCGAAAGCCGGTGAAGTTAGATCACTAGGGAATTGAACCGCTAGTACCGATTCCTTCTGATTCCCGAAGACCACACTCTCGAAGAAGATAGAGAAGAAAGACTCGAAGTCAATGCATCCGCTAGCACTACGGGCACCTTCTTCAAGACAAGAATCAAAGAACTAGAATGAGGTTTGAAGACGCTCGACCAACGGGAGAGGAATAAATCGAATCCTTTCTCTCCTCCAAAGGATGTAACTGTATGTAATAAAAAGAAAAAAGAGAAGAAGGCAAAAAGCGCCCGAATGGCTCGTGGTGAGGCTGATCGCTCAAAAGAGACGATCGAGAACTCCTTTTTGATTTGAAGACTCTGCGTGAATGAGTGGAGTGATCTCTCTGTCCCAATCTTCTTGCATGTGAGATCGTTCAGAGGGTCCCAATGGCCCAGAGGCAATTCTCGTATAATAGAATCACGCCTCTAACTATGAATTTCGTAAGAGAAGTCAAGTTGTTAGCCTAGGGCAGATTCGACGGTATGCTTAAAGACTATCCGACTTTTTTGATGTCGTTGCACTACTATTAAGGTAGAAGATCGATCAATTCCCATGCTGGTTTGACCAAGCGATTTCCGACAAGTCTCTCTTCATTTTTTTGGGGAGCGGAGGAAAAGAAACACCAATATGCTAACTGAATACTTATTTCTGGGTAGGATACCTTATAGCTTCACAGTTACAAGTCATTTTCGTTATGACACTGTTTCTCTTGCATTTTTTGCGCTTTTTGGATTACTTTTATTTTCTATTTTTTTCATGGAACGAAAGGGAAAAGCCGTCGCTACAACCAGTGCTCAAAATCAGGGTGGGCACAACGGGGATGGCGACGACGAGAGGAAGAGGAAGGAGGCAGATGAAGCGTATCGCAGACTCCAAATCCGAAAGGCTGAGAAAGCGATTGCGGAGCTCCTGCACAACCTCACAAAGGACGACCATTTTCCCTCGTTCCCCCTCCCAGAAAGAGTGGTTGAACGTCACAAGAAAGGTCTGTGACGATATATGTTCCGAACTTGGAGTGAAGCCGGAGACGCGGCGTGCCTTTGTCAACGGGCTATGCGTGGATCTTTCTACCTCCAAAAGGAACAGTTCACACTTTCTTCAATTTATCGACGAAATGCTGAAGTCTCTTTCGTAAGTTACTCAGTGCTTGCTAAGATAAGAAAATGAAAGACGAACAACCGCGCTGGTCGTAATACTTTCATGCTCCAGTATGAAAGTTCCATTTCAGGGAAGGACGACGTACCATGATACTTTCTGTTTTGTCGAGCCCTGCTTTGGTCTCTGGTTTGATGGTTGCACGTGCTAAGAATCCGGTACATTCCGTTTTGTTTTCCATCCTAGTCTTTCGCAATACTTCAGGGTTACTTATTTTGTTAGGTCTCGACTTCTCCGCTATGATCTTCCCAGTAGTTCATATAGGAGCTATAGCCGTTTCATTCCTATTCGTTGTTATGATGTTCCATATTCAAATAGCGGAGATTCACGAAGAAGTCTTGCGCTATTTACCAGTTAGTGCTATTATTGGACTGATCTTTTGGTGGGAAATGTTCTTCATTTTAGATAATGAAAGCATTCCATTACTACCAACCCAAAGAAAGACGACCTCTCTGAGATATACGGTTTATGCCGGAAAAGTACGAAGTTGGACTAATTTGGAAACATTGGGAAATTTACTTTATACCTACTATTTCGTCTGGTTTTTGGTTCCTAGTCTGATTTTATTAGTAGCCATGATTGGGGCTATAGTACTGACTATGCATAGGACTACTAAGGTGAAAAGACAAGATATATTTCGACGAAATGCTATTTCTTTTAGGAGGACTATAATGAGGAGGACGACAGACCCCCCTCACGATCTACTAAAGGGCAAGTAGCTTGATTGGTTCGAATCCAATTCGTGAGATGGCAGTGATCTTTAGCTGGTCATGGCCATAAGATGCTCTTTTCCTCGGAGCCGTCGATGTCGATAGAAGGAGGTTAAGAGAACTTCATCTTTGTTAAAGGGGAAAGGGCTAGGTCAGTTCTACCAATACCAGTAGTAGTAGTCTCCGTAAAATATACAGTGCCAATAGTGACAGTAGCAGTCTTTCCATCTGTGGTTAGGGCAAAAGTGAGATTCTCAGTTCCTGCAAGCAAGATCAATTCATCAGGTTTGAAAGCGAGCATTTTCTTTTAGACCAATTCAACAGGCCAGTTAGAGATTGAAGTTTGATCGCTTAAGTAAGTGTGAAAAGTAAGTAAATAGACTCATTCGAGAATATCCCCAAAGAGCTCGCCTAGTCAATATTGCCATCAGAAAGAGTGGCATTCCCAGTAGCAGTATATGTCTCAATAGTTGTATTCCTTCTCGATACCAATCCTAATTCTTTTCTGGCAGTCTCTGTCCCTTAAGCAATCAGATAAGATATTTAATTCAAATTTGTCTTGCCAGCCCCTTCATCCATTGTTTAGCCTCTTGGAATTGCCCTCTCTGCTAGAAAAAAGCTATTCCTTTCCTCCTTCAATGCTACCCTCCAATGGGTACTTAGACCCAGCAATCAATGTCACTATCCACTACTGTTACAATCCCAATAGCAAGAATGGACCTATAACCTCCTCTCCTTTAACCTAGCTGCCCTCTCTCCAATCGGGGGAGATGAGATCTTTGAACCACTTTCTCTTTGATCTTGTAGTAAAGCTACTCCAACTGGAGCTGGAGAATTTAAAGAACGGACCAGAAAAGAAAGAAACTCCATCCAATGGAACTGGCCTAGATCGTCATAGAAGCACTGATTATAATAGCGCCCTCTAGGATCCTTAGGGCGTTAAAGGCAATAGCGCAGTACAAGGGCTTTATTAGAAGGCCAACCAGTCCTAGGATAGGAATAGGAAAAGGATAAACTAGTTCATAACCTAGGGCAACTATTCACTTCGACGGAAAGAAACTTGGTAGTAAACACTCGGATGGAGCTAGGGAAACCTCTGGCCAAAGGATTTGAGTTTGATAAGGAATTCCATTTTTTTTTTAAAGAAAAGACAAGAGCCATCGAACCTATTTTACTTGAAATAGGACTCGATTGAATCCGAAGATATAAAGGAGAACCATCAATCGAGACGGCATATTCATTTCGATTTTTTTATTATTTTATTTCGGAGTAATGCCGCTCTTTTGACTAAGATAAGCTAAAAAAGAGGTCATATGCAACTCTGTGTGGAGATCGACTTGCAGAAGTCTCTCACGCCGGGAATTTTGATAGGAGTTCCGGGGGAAGGGTTTTTGAGTTAGGAACGATCCCAAGTGACACCGTCTTCGAGATGCGCCAAGAGAAGAGTCAGTTTGAGTCACTCTCTCTCTCTTATACGCTATTTGCAGTTGAAAAGTAAGGCACTACATCGAATGCCTTTGTTAGAATGCCCTGCTTTAGATGCTCTGGAAGCAGTCGTAAGCCCCACGGATAATTTCTGAAATCCTTCGATCTACAAGGCAAGAACGGACAAGAGATCTCTCGTGTCCGCATCTGCTACTGAAGATGGATGGGATTGTTGGCAACAGTCCCCGGGATCCATCTAAGTCAAACTAGCACATTCCGTGATCCACCATCAGCCATCCTCAAAGAGGCAGCCCCCAACCAAGCGTAAAGATTCTCAATCCCTTCCACTCTTCTTCTCCTATCCCTCAATTGCTCAACTAGATGGGCGGAGGATAAGGCATTAAAAAACCGTTTATATGTGGGGCGATCGAACCGACTCATCTACAACGCATCTTTGGCTTGTGGAGTGCTCTCTTTATTCTGTGATCTTTGATTTCTCTCTTCTGTCGAATGGCAGACGCATTACGTTTCGTTGATTGAAGATACCTTTTTTAGTGTTTAACCTAGCTAGCCGGGGTTAGAAAGTTGGCCGGAGGCTAGTCTTGCAACTGTGCCCCTTCCCCCACTTTGACTTAGTCTTTATAGAAGGAATCTTTGGCTCCGGGGGAATGGATGTCGCTTGAACCGTCGTCCCCCAACGATCCTATCCTATAGTAAGTAGAACGGATGTTTCCTATCTATTATAGATATAGAAGAAACCCAGCGGCCCTAGCCTTAACACGATGCGCAGTTTACCGCGGTGGTCTGCATTTCGCACCAGCTTACTTTTTTGTTTAAGTTTGTGTTCCGCGAATTAAATACAATACACACTGAACAAAGACTTAAAAACCTTAAAGTTAAGAGATAAAAGACGGCACAACGTTGACACACAGTTCCTTGATAAAGAAAGCATGTCACGAGTTTGGCCAATTGTTCGCGGAGACCTGCTAGGCGAGATTCAGCTTTAGTTGCTGCCAAGGCTTTCAATGATAAGAAAGCAGGGGCGGACAATGATTTTCACCTTTGGTTTGGGTCTTTGATGATTTGAATCCATCTGGGGGTAAAGTAAAAAGGTTAAAGTTATACCGCGGAGGTCCTATGCGAATACATTCTTAAAAAGTAGTGGAGGGCCCAGAATGTCGTTTAGACTCCAAGTATTCCCTCAAGAAAAAGAGGAACGTTCCCGTGGCAAACAACCTTCCTGAAACAATGTCAAAGCATGGACCTTTTAGAGCGAGGGTGAGGTTTGTGACAAATCTAGCAAAATTTAGAAGAGGAACAACCCTGTATGGTTAAGAGCTTGCAAGAGATCCTATTTTGAGGAGCACCCTAAAGAAAGTAGAAAAAGAAGAAGATCAGAAATCAGAAAGAAGGGTAAAAAAGAAAAGAAAATCATCATAGACTCTGAGGTCTCAACTTCACTCCTTGGGCGGGAAAGGAATCTTCAAGTCTTCGATTTCCAGCTTCTAGCAGCTCAACTCTATTTCAAAGGTGAGCAGCGGGCGCAACTGAACCTAACCGAGGAATGAAAGTCCGAAGAAGAGTAGCTATCTGTCCGCATTTTACTAAATTAGCCTGGCCAAGAAAGAAAGAGAAAAGGGGCTAGCCTTTTCCTCAGTTTCAGGACAAGAATGGAAGAAGGGAGAACGTCAGGAACCTGACCACCTCTCTTGAATCAAGGAAGCCCAGAAAACGTGGCAGACGTTCAAGAAGCCGTGACCTTATCGACGTTATTGGAATAGAGGTCTCTAAGTCCATTAGGAAGAGCGGCAGCTTATGGCCAAGAGCTAGCGGTAAATTAAAGAAGATCCGTTTCTATCCGAGGTCGGAGATTCTCTTTCTATTCTAGATGTCACCATATTGGAAGGTAGGGGTGTGGAATAGAAAGGGCTCAAGAGCATGTCTTCTTTCGCGCATTCTCTCATGGATTCTTGATCGCAGTCTGTAGTTAGGTTTTTTCGAGTTCCTTTCCAATTCACATTGGCTTTGTCTTTTTCTTCTAATTGATTGATTCAACAAAGCAATGAAAGCCCCTCTAACATAGTAAGACGGAAGATCTTCTACGAAGCACCAACCTAATAAAGAAGAAGCGGAATAGGCTCTTAGCCAAGGAGCAAACCCTATTTCACTTTGAAAGTCCTTGATTTCCAGCTGAGCTTAGAACAAAGCAAGCAGCGGAGTTTCAGGAAACCTGATCTAATCGGGAAAGCTGGGAGCAAGAAGAGGAGCTGCTCCATCTCCTTTATTCGCGAGGGGAGCGGATGGCCACAAAGCGAGATTAGATGTCTCTGAGTCTATTTGAGTGGTAGATCTCTCTTGGGATGGTCGGGAAGTCAGGTCTGAGACAAAAAGTTCCCAGCCTGGTTATAATAGAAGTTGTCCCCGGATCTTAGATCACGCAATTTTGTGATGAGTTACACCGGAGTTGGAACCGGGAATGGATTAGCGATCAGAGTCTGTAGCGAGAAGAGTAGAAATTGGAAGATCTTTCTTTGAAAGAGACCTTTTGATGAGGGAGCACCTTCTTCACCTGAACTCTGATTCCATTCAAAAAAGCAATTGGAAAGAAAGACCAATCCACCGGCAGCAGTAAAGGAGAAATTGGAAAAATACCCTTCATTGCATTGCTAGCTTCCTTGCCGATTGAGAGAAGGCACCGAAGCCCTACTCGAAGCTTGGAGTTCCTTCCTTGAATACTAGTCTGACTGTGAGCTATAAGGAAAGGAGAAGAGAACGGAGCACTCAGCCTTACAACATCCATGTGCGTGCCCAGGATCAAGGGCTATGCCTCGAAGAAGGTCAGACCTAAGAAAGCGAATTAGGTGAGGCCTAAGATAGCAAGTCTGGCTACGAACTCTATTTCACGTAGGTAGGAAGCCTTCGACTAAGGGCATGAAAAGGGCACTTCTTATGGCATCCTGCTAAAGAGCGGTAATCCAACGATTAAGCCATTTCTGAGAGTAGAAAACTACCTATTTTTTTTTACGGTGGCATAGTCTTCACCCTTCCGAGCGCAGGAAGCACAAAGAAGGAAGGTCTAAGCTTGTTTAGCTAGAGCTCGATATTCAGCTTCGGCGCTAGACCGGGATACAGTTCGTTGCTTCCTAGAGCTCCATGAGATCAGATTTGGACCATAGAATATGCAATAACCAGTTGTAGATCTTCGATCATCTGGACAACCCGCCCAATCGGCGTCAGAATAGGCAATTAAAGAGCGATCTGTGGTGATACGTAAACCAAAATCAACTGTGCCTTTATATATAACGATATATAACGTAAAATGCGCTTGACTGCAGCAAGATGCGAGGTGCGGGGTTGGTGCATGAACTGGCCAAACTTGGTTAACAGCATACATAAGCGGCGCGTCATTGTTAAGTATTGAAGATCACCCACAATGCTACGATAAGAGGACACATCAGCAATAGCCGTCATGAGCAGATAATTTGGTGCCTGAAATAACAGGGGAAGGTTTGGCAGCAGCCATATTAGATCTCTTGAGCAAGTCAATGGCATATTTTGATTGTGTGAGAGTTAAACCAGAAGAATCTCGATGGGCCTCCATACCAAGAAAAAAAAATGAAGATCCCCAAGGTCTTTGATATCAAACTTAGATCGTAACTGATGGATAATATTGGAAATGACAAGTGAACTTGAACCAGTTTAAATTATATCATCTACATAGAGAAGTAGAAGTGCCATACCATGTGAGCTATGATAAATGAACATAGAGGAGCAATTATTAAGAAAATCCAATTTCAAGCAGAAAAGAGCTAAAACCTTCGAACCATGCCCTTGGAGCTTAGCTTGCCGTAGCCCATAGATAGCTTTATGTAGTTTGCATACATAATGAGGATGAGCGGGCTCTGGAGGAGGTGGTTGCTTTATAAAAACTTCTTCAGAGAGTATGCTCTTCTTGATGCAAACGATGGAAGGCATTTTTGACATCAAGTTGGCGCACAGGCCAATCATTATTAATGGCTATGGAAAGGACCAAACGGATAGTGCAGACTTTCACAACCAGGCTAAAGGTCTCATCAAAATCAAGACCGGGTTTTTGATTATGGTGACAAGGCGCGCTTTATAGCGTTCAATGGAGAGCTGATGGCTCCCGTTGCTTTACTCGAAAAAGCCATTTACAGCCCACTACATTCATTGTTGAAGAAGGAGGAACCAAGGACCAGGTCTGATTTTTAAGTAGTGCATCAAACTCTTCCATCATGGCTGTACGCCATTATTTTTATTGTGTTGTTTGTGTATAACATGTAGGTTCTGAGGGAGAAAGAGCAGCATGAAAACATTGGGGAAGGGGATGTTTGATAGTGAAATAAGTTTTAGGCTTACGGGTTCCATCACGGGACCGTGTAACCATAGGGTGACAAGAGGAAGTGGTTTCGTGAGTTCTTGATACTGAATACCAAGCCTCTTTCATTACTCCCTGTTAGGAATCCTTCCTTCTTGTAGGTTAGGCTAGTCCATCTAGGCTTGCTTCAGTCGATTTTGAGTTAATGAAAAATGATAGACGAACTACTTGTAATGGTTGTTTGTGACCTATGAATCATCTAAAGATGCGTGCTAAGCTCGCTAGGTGGGGTGATAAGGGATTTCCTTCTCGTGTCCCTTTTGTGCTCCGGAGGTCTCCCTGTGGAGAACCATTAATTAGCAAGTAGAAAACAGGATTCTCAATGCAGGTCGGCATGGATAAGAGGAAAGCTATCTCTCCTCAGTGATTTACTATCAAATCTTGCAGCAAGGAGGGCGTTGGGTTGGGAAGGAGATAGAGCTTGAGCTTGAGCGTGGAGCTTGTCTTCTTGACAGGCCTACTTTTCTTTGTTCAACTGGGCTTGTTCGCTTTTCGGGTCCTGGTCACTGCTAGTTAGCTCCACGAGACTTTGATAAAAAGTTGAAAATGGTCTTTCTCCGACTTCAAAGTAGGATCGACTGGTTTACAGGGCTTGGCTGGTGAACTAGATAGGGACAGGAAAGTTACAGGACCTTTTAAAGAGCGGTGTGAGGCTTGTGCTTCTTTCTATGTCTATGGAGGCCCTAACAGGTCAGTCAGGTTTCGCAGGGTAGCGAAGGCAAAGCAACTTCAGTAACTTTGTGCGAGTGGAGTAAGCGATAGCTCACGCAAACGCTATTGAAAGTGAAGCTCAGTGGCCCTTCGATTTTTTCATAGGTAATAGTGTCTTCGAATTTTAGCCAAGAGTCAGCCAAAGTCGGAAAAGTCCAGTTCAATCAAATCTCGGAACTACGGCTCCAAAGCATCGTGCAGTGGATGTGTCGGGTTCGAAAGTCTCTCTTCCTCCTGCTCCTGCTGCCGTTGGAATTGTGTGTTCGTCTCTGCCTGCTCAAAGAGCGACAATCAAGGGTCTTAAAGGGTATCTGCCTGACTTGAAAACAATCCACGCTCCCTCCGATGAATGATTCTTTGTTCTTGCTTGATTACCGGAGGACTACCGCTAGAAGGCGTTGTCACTGCGACTTGGTGCCTAGTGTGCTCTTCACGGAAAGGAGTGAAACGAGCAAGGAGAGAGAGTCAACCTTTTAGGGAAGTAAGGGGGGAAAGGAAGAGACAGAATCACATCTGCTTGGCTGGTCTTCATGGCATGAGGAACTCGGATTCGACAAAAGAATAAAAACCATAGATGAACTGAGGGATCCCACTGATCGCCCTCCAAACAAAACAACCTGATCTGTGTAGGCCAGAAGCCAGAAAAAGCATGATAGCTCGCTTGATCACACTGATCGCTCCGCTTGTCTTCTTGGTGGAAGGGCTCAGGTTCAGTGAACTGAATGAGCGAGAGCTGTTTAAGAAAGAGGCGGAACATCGCTCTCCGTGGCAGCAAAGGGAATACGAACGAGATCTTGATTCAGCCTTTTTCTGGTAGGGGGTATACTCTCGATGAGCAGAAGTAGATGCACAATGAGATTTACCCTGGATTGCCCCAGTTAGTAGGATTAGTGCTCTATATCTGTCTGTCTCCTATTGTTACGAGAAATCCCTTCCTCGGCCGTAGTGAAGAAGTATAAAGAGTTGTTGACCAACTAAAAGCATGGGAGTTGAAACGCAATGCATTCTTTTCGATTCAAAGCAACTGCTTGGCATGAAGTAAGTACAGCATTTCGAAAAGGTCTATCTAAGGCGAATCCAGAAATAGAGTACATTACGCGAGAAAGAGGGGATTCTAATACGTTAACAGATTCAGAAAGCATAAAGGAAGCGAGTGACCACACAAGATCGGCGCGGTTTTATTCTAAAAAGCACTACTTCCTAGCCCGGGTTGGAGAACTGAAATGGATTTCAATCTATTCAGGTATAGGTGGGATGGAGACAAGTACCAGCTCCATTATATGGTAGGCTTTCGGGCAACTAGTTGGCCTTTTAGATCGGCTTACGCTTTCCTCAGAGGAAGTGGCTAGAGATGCACGAAGGAGTGAAAGCCTCTCTGATTGAATGCGGGTCTTGTGTTATAGGAGCCGAAGCTGCCTAGTCCTTTAGGTCAGTCAGTTAGCCCACTACGCCATCAGAGACTGGATTAGAGCTGGACTGGACCTCCACTTTCGGAAAGATCACCGCGTAATGGAGACTCGCTTTTGACCTAGAAGCTGACAGATGGATTGGCCTTGCCTACTTCATTGCTCACCTTTTTTCTCCCTTCCTTTCTTCTTTAAAGTCGCGATTTCAACGATCTGGTCCTTCGCCCCAGACCACTCTTATTTCCCTGTCACCCGAAGTAACAAAGTCACACAGCCACCCCCAGCTCTTCGCAAATTGGACCTTCAACTTCCCTACGACTTCCGGAAACGCGTCTTGGATGAGCCTAACCGCCGTATACCTTGAAGCACTGTTGTTTTCAACAGCCAGATGGTATCGGAAAGCACCAGCATGCCCTTCAACTACAATCACCACAGCGGTACAGTGGAAGATCTTATTCAGACGAGCGATCGCGCTAGAACTTTGAAGCAGGGGAATTCAAGAGTTGAACTTCAATAGAAATCAATAGGAACTTACGGACACTAGTACTAGTGGGAAATTTTCTCTTCATTGTCTTTTTTACTTTACATTCGTTGGACCAAAAATCATACAATAGCGAGAACGAGGAGGAACTCATGATGGTACCCCTTATAACTTTTAAGATAATAAGAGAGAGGGTTGGTAGTGAACAGCGGATCTGCGACACTAGATCATAACAGCTGATATGCGATAGTAGTAGTAGTAGTACTAGTACGAGTAAGACCTATGAATCTTTGACAGAAAGCCGTAATTCCATGAATTTCATAAGCCTTTTTTATTTAACCGGTGACGAGGTTACATAGTAAGAAAGGGATGCCACCCCTTAGTAGCTAAGTAGCAAGTGAGCATGCCCCCGTAAGGAAAGGGAATTCCGAGAGCCCTTACTTAAGCTTAAAGCCGTAAAGGATACTAATGGTTCATCCAGAAACCGAATGAAGGACGCGAAAGTAAGAGTACAAATATGACGTGGAGAAGAGCTTACTGACTTATGAGCAAAAGTGGCGGGGAGCGCGGAAACGCGGAAAAAGAATAGAAGTCACTCGCGGATCACATGCATGCTATTGCGACAAGACTTAACACTTACCTATAAAATGAAGTAGGAGACTCGAAAACAAAGGCGCAATTTACGTCACATACTTTCACAACTATAAAACGTATTTTTCATTTATCAGAAGGCTTGTCGTAAGTGATCACAATCACAGAACCTTCAGCCCGATACGATATTTCAGGTGTAATACTCGTGTAGGAGTGTCCCATACCCATAGTCAAGAGAAAGTAGGAGTGGGATAAAGATAAAGCGGTATTACAGAAGCGGCTTTAGGAGGTGTTCAAAAGACGACATTTAACCCAAGGGGAATGAACGAAGATAGAAGCAAAAACAGTAGCCAGATCCTCTTCCCCCAGTTGTCAAAGTCAAGGGAGCTGCTCTTTTTTCCTGTCTAAGTTAGTTTAATGACGCTCCTTTCCACTTTTATCATCCTGCAAGTGCAATGCAAGAAAAGGCCCCAACCTATAGAGAGGGCGTTTTCGAGGAAGTAGGCACCTCTTAGATCGATATCCAGTAGGTAATGAAAATCATCTTCCGGAGCATAAAATAAAAAAAGAATTGTTCTTTTAAGGTCCTTATCCCTCAGCATACATTACATATTAGTATAGAGCAGAGGCATTAATATGTATGAGTTGGGGAGAGATGGGATATAGCTAATCTTTCTTAATTAAGCAAATGGAGATTTATTTTGAAGGTTAGGTGAAGGGAGCCTATATAATGATAATGAGAAAGAGAGCTGTTGATGTTGAAAAGGCTTCCATCCTAGTTGTAGTTGAGAAGCAGGAAAGAAGAGTAGGCATGGGGCTTCTTTCACTTTCTTACTCGTTTTTTTCTTAAGAAAGCAATGATTTTAGCGTTTAGGGGAGAGCCTAGGAGCCATCGTCTTTTTACTCAGCTCAGATAAGCGGTCATCATTCAATTTAGGCATAGGGCCAAAGATCGGGAACTTTCATTCCCAGTATAAGTCCTCGAGTTTCTTGAGCGATTGTTCCATTATCCTTCTACAACCCAGTCTTGTGGAGGAGTCTTTGCACGCACATGAGGTCTGATGAAGAATCCCATGGTCTATGAAAGACTTATACAAAGCATTAGAGATGCCATTCTTTGACAGGATCGGAGAAATCTCATAACTTTCCCTATATGATCAAATGAAAGGGGTCAGAGCCATGCGAGAAAAGGCTTAACTTTAACGCGCAAAAACTGAAATTTTGCATTTCAGCCGTCTAATTCTAGCGTGATTATAGATTATAGAGTAAGGAGAGAAAGGAGCCGGTACCCATAGCCCATAAAAAAGTGTTCATCAGATGGCACACCAGGTATGTCCCTCCAAGGGACAGACTGGCACTGTGTTGAACATCTAGAGCCGGACCGGAATGGGAGCGCATGTCCAGCTCAAGCCCAGATCCTGGTTTTTTATTAGGCCTATTGCTGTGAACATGACTCTTTCTTCTGACTTCGAAGAACTCGACTCCTTCCTACGCGCGGGGAATGAGTTCTCTAATAAGATTCCGAGCAGTAAGCGTGCAAGTGTGAACATGTACAGTCTCTCGTGAGGCCGCTTACTCGTCAATTGCTCCTTCTTGGTTTCCTTAGTTTAGTATTTAATGCGATTGAAGCTTTTAGAGAATCTCGTAGCGATTGGTACTGTGTGAGAAGAAATCCCGGTAGCTAAGTGGTTTAGCGGGCGACAGTTAGAGTTCAAGTGAATGGTCGTTGTTGTGTGGGGTCGACTCCCCAACGAGATATGTAACAAATTTCGTAACGTTAACGTAATATATATAAGAGGCTGGTTTTTATGCAAAAAAAGACAAAACGGGATTCGATTTCCACTCATAAGGAAGGAAGGTTAGATACCTTTGACAGGGTTGTATTTTTGGTTGAAATGGGATGGTGTTCAAACTCCCGAAATGCAGTCAGCAGGCCTTCCCCTTTACTGACTGGACTGACTCGGGGAAGGGGTGATCTCCTCCGGAGCATGCTGCACAGCCACTCATTCGTTCTGACTAAATAGTAGAATATATATATCTCTCGGCGATTCTTTTCTCCGCTAATAAATCCTTCCCAACCAGCCCGCCCGATCGATTTTGTAAGATCGGCTAATTCAAAGATCTGGTCCGAAGTTGTCGGAACGAATCGTTTGCTTTATCGAGCAAAGCTTTCTCTGGGGGTCTTGGTTGGCCCCGCTCTTTTCAACCAACCTGGCGTCGCCCCGCTTTGCGATATGAACGGACACGAAGAAAGAACGCAGGCAGCGGAAATGCAAAAGAGAAGAGCAAAGATTCCAGACCCTTATTGACTCAATCACAAATCTGTTGAATGAAGGTTCTCAGCCACTAGTTAGAAGGAAATCAAATCCCTTGACTTCGCTTATGTCTTTATAAAGAAAGCAAGTGAGGCGGGCCATTCGAAGTAACGTAACAAGATTCTATGTTGCACCATCTTCCACTCTTCCCGGGATCCGGGGTTTTTGAGAAAAGGTCCCATCCTTCAATATCATGATTGGGTCGACCAGGCCAGATCATGAGTGAATAGAAAATCGAAAACGTACATAGCTGTTCCAGCTGAAATACTTGGAATAATTATACCACTTCTACTAGGAGTAGCCTTTTTAGTGCTAGCTGAACGTAAAGTAATGGCTTTTGTGCAACGTCGAAAGGGTCCTGATGTAGTGGGATCGTTCGGATTGTTACAACCTATAGCAGATGGTTTGAAATTGATTCTAAAAGAACCTATTTCACCAAGTAGTGCTAATTTATCCCTTTTTAGAATAGCTCCAGTGGCTACATTTATGTTAAGTCTGGTCGCTCGGGCCGTTGTACCTTTTGATTATGGTATGGTATTGTCAGATCCGAACATAGGGCTACTTTATTTGTTTGCCATATCTTCGCTAGGTGTTTATGGAATTATTATAGCAGGTCGGTCTAGTAATTAGGGGGCGGCCGTTCGGTCGCCTATGATACTAGGACCAATAGGTAAAAATGGGTTTGTGCCGCAGGTGTTGAACGATCTACTCTACACAGGTGTGGGCTTACAAGGGCTAGGGCTCATAAATCCTTTCCATTCATCAATAGGGCCCTGGTCGGTCACTTTTCCGGGCCGGGATCGATAAGTGGAAGTCATAAAAAAGAGATGTTTCTCTTCGCACCTCAGATCAAATCAAGAGGCAATGTCATTGTCAAGCTGGCATATATATAAAAGGATATAAAAAAAAAAGGCTTTTTCAAAAAGGAAAAGGCTATACAATACATTAGTAGAAGTAAGCGTTAGCTTAGCCTACTCTACTAATGTATTGTATAGTAGGGTGTAGTATAATAGGCGAGCAAGTTAGCGAAGACGCTTAGGCTAATAGATAAGAGAGCGTCGGTGCGTAGCCTTCATTCTACTACGCTACGCAAAGGTTACGAAGTCACTTAGCTCGACGTTAGGAGAGTCAAGAGGGAACGCCATACCTACATATAAGAACCGCTGTTCGCTGCCTTTAGAAGGTCTAACCTTTCGCTCCCCTACTGAAAAGGGTCATTCACGCTTCGCCCCACTGATAGACTACTTAAGATTCAATTCAAAAGGCCCTAGCTTAGTTTCGAAAGCCTTTGTCATTGTCAGTCAACTAAGCGCGGGCCTGAGGCCCCCTACGAATCCGTAAATCTGAAGAGCATGCCGCAACAAAAGGATGGTCCCCTATGCATTTCATTCTTTCCGGAAGGGAAAAAAAGAGAGGACCCCCCCATCATGGTGAACCTCTCCTTGTGATCGGGATGAGGTAAATGCCTCCCAGCCGGGGGGCGGATCGAATCGGAGTTTCCTTAGGTATCCACCGACCTACAGTTATCCTTAAACTTCCGTGCTTGGTGGAGAAGAAGCGAACAAAGGTACGCTCGCTTGCTGTCTTGTTCTCTGCCTAAACTGGGATCGCTCGCCAGCTAGGTCAGATTGGAGCAACATTTATTGAGAACATATTACCCATCTTGGGGGACAAGGGGCGGAACGACCTCTCGATCTACTTACTGCAGCCCAGGAATAAAAACGTCCGTCTAGGCCTTCCCTGTTGCTCCGATCCCCCCTACGCCTAGGACGTTGTCTGGGCCAAGAGCCATAGTTAGTTGCTGTTTTCATTTGGTTGTTTTTTTCTCGTTGTTGATACCGGCAAGACCCAGCCAGATGATGTCTACTGGTTGGTAGTGAGAGGACTCTTAGTATCTGCATACCCCAAAGAAAAGGGGACGCTGATTAAAAAACAATCATTTGATTTTGTTTCTTGCTCTCCCTTATAAGCAGGAAAGGAGTCTATCTATCTGCCTAGCTTTGGTAGATTTCCCCCAACGCAATCCACAGAAATTCCACGAATCCCTTGGTGGATAAGTCCGACGACTCAGCAGCAGTTCGGAATCACGTTTCTCGTCTGGTGGATCTGATATAGAGTTAGGGGGCAATACATACCAAAAGGTACCATAAAAGAACTGTGGGCGAGGAAAACACGAACCACAGAGACTCGTGAGCAAAGGAAGAGGGATAGCGCAACCGCCTTCTGGAGTTCGTCCATAAAGAGATATCCGAGCGATAAGGAAACCTTTGACAGAACAATAAAAAAGAAGAATTTAGCAATAAAAAAAAAATGGATCTTCGGGACTTTCTTAACAAGAACAAAAAAGATGTAGGAAAATCGCCTCCAAATGAGCCGATCTAAAGCGACGTTCCTTAGTTTCAGGAAGTCGAGCGGGAGTGACTAGCCTTCCTTCAAAGGCCAGATGGGTGCCTTCACCTCTGCCTCTATCTCGAAAGAGATTAGTAAGGCGACGGTTCGTAGCGCTTACCATTCTTTGTGATTGCTTATTCGAAGCAGGCCGACTTTATGATATGAAAAGTGGCTAAAAAGCTCCATCCGGCAAAGAGAAGAAACAAGCCCTTCTTTTGCACTTCCCTCACTGTGTCAATTTATGCTAGAGCACCACCTATTCTTTTACAAAAGATAGACAGACGGGTCTTCAGGTGTCACCAATGTCCGATCTTCGGATGCTTGGCTATCTCGGATGCTCTTTTTAGGGATGCGAGAAAAGAAGCTGGGACAGGAAGGGATGTTGGAACATCACTCCTAGGAACTATAACAGATGTCATCACCTCATTAGGGGGAGGATGCTGGTTATTAATAAACTCTATTTGCGCCTTGAATCGGATTTGCTTGAATAGGCTCTGATTCTCAATTAACGAGGTCAACTAAAGGTGCCGACTTTACCTTTTTGCTTCTGGAACAAAATCCCCTGTCTCTTAATCACCCCTAGGAAGAAGCGCTTTAGTTATCGATCTCAATCAACACGTGCTACTTCAAGGTGAACAACTATGGGCGCTGGTGCTGAAGAAACTAATGACTCAGATGCTGAAGACGGGAATGCTTCTATGGAATAGCCTCCGTTGCCGGTTCTACTTATCATTCCGTTCTGTCACGATGTGCTTTATCTTCACCTCCTGGAGCTGGATAAGTATGGAGCTCTTCTGAGCAGAGTGAGTTCCGTAACATGGACTGCCTCGGAGCAAGGCCCTAGGTAGATGGTACGCTTCGCCTCCTTTGTTAGAGTGAGAAAAGACCACGGAAGGGGCTCTTTGCCAGAGCTGCATTATATTCATTGAGATTTCCTAAGGGCAAAGTGACGTCTGTAGCAAAGGCGGGAAAGGTCCCGGAGAGAGCTGATTGACCATAAATTTTCTCGGGTCTTTGGCTCTTTCGCCAGCTGTGAATGCCGTATTGGCTTTAGCAAAGCCTTTTCTTTTGAGGTATGTAGAGAATCTCAAAGCTTGCCGAGGGGATAGCGATCGACGCACTCCCTGAGTTGAAGGGCGCAAGGGCTGTAGCATTCTTTCTAGGAGGTCTCTTTCTCTCTAGCTTTCTTACTAGTGCCGCAGCTAATGCTAACTTCAACGTATTGTATTGTCGTAAAAATAAGAACTAAGAAAGCAAGAATCCGGAAATGACTTTAGCGAGAGCTGCTGTAGGTATTTGGAAATGGAAAGAGTTTTTCAGTTCTTCGATCCCCGCTCACTTCGCTAATGCTTCTCCTGCGCTTGACTGAAAAAGGAGATCCCAGACTTTCTAATCAATTCAAAGAGATGGCGCTTCCACTAGCTTTCTTCATAGATGAGATGAAGGCATCCGCCGATCAGACGATTTTCACGTCTTCGAACTGCTTGCTATCTTCAGAATGTGGAATAATAGACTAATTAATCAGAAAAGAAAGGGAGAAGAGCATATCCCTTGCCCTTCTTAGCCCTCCTTTTGCTTCCCTTACTTTCCATGTGGGGCTAGGTACGCGAAGGCTTATCCTCAACTGAGCTCATCTTCTTCATTGGCACCGAAAAGAGAGATCGTCCAATGGCGTCATAGAAGATAGTTAGACCTAACCCCATGAACTGAAGGAAGGGTAGGACTCTGACCGTACTTTCCGAGAGTAGACAATTCAAATAATGCCCCTCCGTAACCTAACTAGGACATGAGCACGGAACCTGTAGCTTCTCTTTTTCCATTGCCCTCATCGACTGGGAGTTTCCCGCGCTTTTTCTTTGTTTTGTTGAAGACAGCTGCCTGCGGCGCAGCTACGGTACGGACTTTATTTGAGGAGTGAGTGAAAGGCAATTCAAGTAGATTGGATTTCTCCTCTATCCCATCCTGACTCGTCCATTAACCCTCGCAACCGCCCTGGCAAGCTGTCTTATAGCTGTGAAAAAGGCATATCGGGAAATCTGTCCCTTTCTTGTCTAATATCTAAAGAGAATGGGAGACAGGATAGACTGTTCCCCCGAATCAATGAAATTAGATGCAGCTGCTCCCTCTCGTCGTCCAAGAACAATAGAAAGAGAGTGGCTAGCGCTCCCTCCGCTGAGACCTGTTGGCCGTCAACTGCTTCAACTGCAGATGCGGCTGAGCTAGATGTGCCATCAATAGCGAAGGAAGTGGCTGACGAAGCTCCTCTTCATAGACACATGTGGAATCCGTCCCTTTCAGCCCCTGAACCTAATGAATGGTACGCTGAGGCTTCTCCTTCCCCTGAAATCGGCCGTAAACAGACACTGCTTGAAGACAAGAAAGGTTGGGACAAAGACCTCTATTTCAAATCTCGTAGGAAGTGGAAAGGAAGTAGCTTGTGCTTGGCGTGCTCGCGAGCTCCGAAGCTGATGAAAGATTGAATTAACCTCGGGAACTCGTGAAAGCAGTTTCACTAATGGCCGAAGTCCTTCTTCGCGCACAGCCAGACCTTCTGCTCGATTCTTTCTTGCCTCAGCTGGGAAGAAGGCTGGAATCTCTCTCTCCCAGAATGTGATCTCTTTCTCTTCACTCCCCCTCCCCTTTTCATGTAAGGAGCCAAACAAAAAAGTGGACTTGCGGGCCAGCGATCTCACGAAGCTCCTCTCTAGTTAAAAAAGAATAGGACTACCCCTGCTACGAACATTCACATTCCCCAGCTTGAATCTACCCATAAACACGCGAAATCCCATCACATCAAACCTAAGAAGAAGAAAACCTTGACGACTTCTTTTTGGCCTCCTTTTACATTTACAATGGGATTCAGACAAGGAGAGACATGCAGACTGATTCTCTTTTCTTACGTGAATGAGATACTACTGAAATGCAGATAGCTTTAACTCCTTCTTCCTTCTAGTAGGACTTAATACCGCCAATTAGTGCTTCAATCGGGCTTTTGGCTTTCTCCTTTTATACCGCTCCTGCCTTCCCTTTTGGGTACGAGTTTCAATTGGGAGAACTTGAACTAGCTAGGACGCCCTTGTTTGGGGCTTTAATTAAATGGATTAGCCTACCAGGCCTAAAAGTTTAGAAAAGTCCTTTCTTTCTATTCATAGAGAATCAATCCTCGGAATCGACGCACCTTCTAATTCGAATACTGTTTCCTTTAGGAGCGGAAATGACGACATCTACTATTCCATCAAAGAGCCTAGTCGTCCTAAGCCCTTCTAGTTCATCTGCATCAGCTAATATCGAACGCCTGTTGTGCCCCGAGAATGGTCTGTTTCGGGCTATCCTTCATATCTTAAGGCAGTTCAGTTACTTGCATCAACAGGAAAGTATTCATTCCCTACTTTCGCTCCTAGGCTTTCGGGAAAGCAAAGAGACTTCTACTGTTCTAGCTGTTGTCGGAACTGTTCAAGAATCCACTGTGGCACTTTCGGAAGGGGGAATCAGACTAGGCTGTCACTGTTCTAGAAGAGGAAGCGTAACTGGCACGAATTGAATCGATAGCAGGGTAAGGAAAAACCTTTTTAAACCAACCGTTACTGCATTCATTAAGAGTGAAAGCTGAAAGTCTCTTTCTATTATGGAAAGCCTGCCGAAGACTTCTAGGTAAGGAAAGGGAGGAAAGTGAGTAACTAGGGCTTACTCTGTCAACACAAGCCGTGTAGGTAGCCTCCTCCTCCGGTCTAAGAAAAAGAGAGCTAACACGTACTACCAATAAGATAATTCGACTTTCGATAGGCGCTGAAAGCCCTCCTCTACCAGCTGCAGACTCTGTCTTAGTGCTTCCCTTCGGTAAGGAATAAGAGTCCTAACACCTGCTAACAAAAAGATTGATTATCACACCTACTTTCTTTCTTGGTTTGTTGGTCCAATTCCAGATATCGGAACAGAGACTGAAAGCAGCAACCAGAGATCAAACTCCATAGTGGGAAATCCCGTGATTTGAACCTATCAGTATGGGATATCATAGGCTTCCCTTGGTTCGGCACGGTTTCACTCAGTATGGTACGCTACGGTCAGGTTCGCTCGGTGTAGGTATCACCTTGATGCGCGTAGCTATTGCCTTAATCCTGGTCTGCTCGGGTCATTCCATTGATACGCTCATCGGGCTCGTCGTTAGGAAGAGGTAGGTGGGCTGACAAGGAGAGGAATCATTCCCATCGGTGAAATGAATCTCTTCTCCCAGATCTTCTTTGTAACTTGGTATATGAATGAATGTTGTCAGTCTCAGTTGGAGGAATAGTGTGACTTGGCTGCTTCCTTCGATAACTTGCTTATTCCTTTTTTTTAGACTATATCCATAGCCTCACACTCGCCAGCTGAGTCCGTTGGCTAGTTTTGATCACCCCGAATTCGATTTCTCATGCGAGACGGAGGTAGACGATATAAAGGTCAATCGCAGGTTAACTACTTTTTTGGGGCCGAGATAGAAAAACTCGCTTCGTAACCTTCGCACTCGTTTACCGGTTGCTCTTCTTATTCATGATTATGCCGTTCGCAGGCATTCCTGGTTAAACTGACTGGCTTGGGGGTTCGAAGAAGATTAGTTCAATAGCCAAAGCGGACCAGAGAAGGTTAGTTTAGTGACCCAGACCAAAGAAAAGCTGACCGGGGCAGGAAACTGCCTCGCGTCTTGTCGCGTGGATGGTGTCTTAAATCAGACATGGATTTCCATCGTTGCCTGTTTGACAAGTTACTCTCTCTAAAAGCCGTGAAGTGGCACAAGATTTTCCAAAATCTTGCACTGCTAGTAATCGCTGACGGTCTAACGAAACATGTGTTGGAGCTTACCTTGTGGCTAAGCGGGTGATACGATTAAATCGTAAGTCTGGGCCACTCTTCACTGCGCTTTATTTAAAGCAGTGTGCAGGGTCACTCCAGCAAGCTTACGCTGGAGTTGCTCAGCCTCACGGTTTATTAACTGTTCCGGTATCTCTAACGAGATCAGGTTACCCAACAATCATCCCTGAATTTC